CCTTTAGCTCTATGAGTTATGAAAAAATCTACTCGTTCCTGCTCGTAGACTCATTCGTATCGGACCACGATGTAGTAGTAAGAATATACATAGAGATGGATGAGAGAGAATAGAAATACTCCTTTTCATTCTGTTGCATTGCAGAAGGTTCAAGACGAGAATGAATAAAAAATATTGAATGGAATAGATATTGTGAATAGAATCTGGTCAATGGGGGGGGAGAAAGCACACTTCCCTTCCCTGAAATTGTTCCATCGATGTTATTCAATAGGTGATTCGAGGATCAGATAGGAACTCTGAAAACTCGGGATCGAGCTATCATGCATTTACCTATATTGGATCGGTTCGGTCCAGTTTAAAATATTTGTTCCAACAACGAATCTTCGAAACCCAATTTGTTTTTGAAAGGATGATGGATGAAAAATTGTCCCCAATTCATCATATACTTTTTGATCATATAGGGTGCTCGGAAATGGTCGAAATAGTGAAATAGGAGGATCGCTATGACTGTAGCCCTTGGAAAGTCTTCTAAAGAAGAAAAAACTTTATTCGATACTGTTGATGACTGGCTACGCAGAGACCGTTTCGTTTTTGTGGGTTGGTCCGGTCTATTGCTCTTTCCTTGTGCCTATTTTGCCTTAGGTGGATGGTTTACGGGTACAACCTTTGTGACTTCATGGTATACTCACGGATTGGCCAGTTCCTATCTGGAAGGTTGTAATTTCCTAACTGCCGCAGTTTCTACTCCTGCTAATAGTTTAGCACATTCTCTGCTGCTATTATGGGGTCCCGAAGCACAAGGAGATTTTACTCGTTGGTGTCAATTAGGTGGTCTATGGACCTTCGTTGCTCTTCATGGTGCTTTCGGTCTAATAGGTTTCATGTTACGTCAATTTGAACTTGCTCGATCTGTACAATTGCGACCTTATAATGCAATTGCATTCTCTGCTCCAATTGCTGTCTTTGTTCCTGTATTTTTGATCTATCCATTGGGCCAGTCCGGTTGGTTTTTCGCACCTAGTTTTGGTGTAGCAGCTATTTTCCGGTTTATCCTCTTCTTTCAAGGTTTTCATAATTGGACCTTGAATCCATTTCATATGATGGGAGTTGCCGGAGTATTGGGTGCTGCCCTTCTATGTGCTATTCATGGTGCTACCGTGGAAAATACTTTATTTGAAGATGGTGATGGTGCAAATACGTTCCGTGCTTTTAACCCGACTCAAGCTGAAGAGACTTATTCCATGGTCACTGCTAACCGCTTCTGGTCCCAGATTTTTGGGGTTGCTTTTTCTAATAAACGTTGGTTACATTTCTTCATGTTATTTGTGCCAGTGACCGGTTCATGGATGAGTGCCATTGGAGTAGTTGGTCTAGCTCTAAACTTACGTGCCTATGATTTTGTTTCCCAGGAGATCCGTGCAGCAGAAGATCCTGAATCTGAGACTTTCTACACTAAAAATATTCTCCTGAACGAAGGTATTCGTGCTTGGATGGCGGCTCAAGATCAGCCTCATGAAAACCTTATATTCCCTGAGGAGGTCCTACCCCGTGGAAACGCTCTTTAATGGAACTATAGCTTTAGCTGGTCGTGATCAAGAAACCACTGGTTTCGCTTGGTGGGCCGGTAATGCCCGACTTATCAATTTGTCTGGTAAATTGCTTGGGGCTCACGTGGCTCATGCCGGATTAATTGTATTCTGGGCCGGAGCAATGAACCTATTCGAAGTGGCTCATTTCGTACCGGAAAAGCCTATGTATGAACAAGGATTGATTCTACTTCCCCATCTAGCTACTCTAGGATGGGGAGTCGGTCCTGGTGGGGAAATCGTGGACACTTTTCCATATTTTGTATCTGGGGTACTTCACTTAATTTCTTCTGCGGTTTTAGGTTTTGGTGGTATTTATCATGCACTCATAGGACCTGAAACTTTAGAAGAATCTTTTCCATTCTTTGGCTATGTATGGAAAGATAGAAACAAAATGACCACAATCTTGGGTATTCACCTAATCTTGCTAGGTGTTGGTGCTTTTCTTCCAGTGCTCAAGGCTTTGTATTTTGGAGGTGTATATGATACTTGGGCTCCCGGCGGTGGAGATGTAAGAAAAATTACGAACCCGACTCTTAACCCAAGTGCTATATTTGGTTATTTACTGAAATCTCCTTTCGGAGGAGAAGGATGGATCGTTAGCGTGGACAATCTAGAAGATGTAATTGGAGGACATGTATGGTTAGGTTCCATTTGTATCTTCGGTGGTATCTGGCATATATTAACCAAACCTTTTGCATGGGCTCGCCGTGCATTCGTATGGTCCGGAGAAGCTTATTTGTCCTATAGTTTAGCGGCTTTATCTCTCTTTGGTTTTATTGCTTGTTGTTTCGTTTGGTTCAACAATACAGCTTATCCCAGTGAATTTTATGGGCCCACCGGCCCAGAAGCTTCTCAAGCTCAAGCGTTTACTTTTCTAGTTAGAGACCAACGTCTTGGAGCTAGTGTGGGGTCTGCCCAAGGACCTACTGGGTTAGGTAAATACCTTATGCGTTCTCCGACTGGAGAAATTATATTTGGAGGGGAAACGATGCGTTTTTGGGATCTCCGTGCTCCCTGGTTGGAACCCCTAAGAGGCCCTAATGGTTTGGACCTGAGCAAGTTGAGAAAAGACATACAGCCTTGGCAGGAACGACGTTCGGCAGAATATATGACTCATGCTCCTTTAGGTTCTTCAAATTCTGTGGGTGGTGTAGCTACCGAAATCAATGCGGTGAATTATGTCTCTCCCCGAAGTTGGTTAGCCACCTCCCATTTCGTTCCAGGATTTTTCCTCTTCGTAGGTCATTTGTGGCATGCGGGAAGGGCTCGTGCAGCTGCAGCAGGATTTGAGAAAGGAATTGATCGTGATTTCGAACCTGTTCTTTCCATGACTCCTCTTAACTGAAACAAGAGATCGAACCAGATGGAAGAGAACTCGATTCAATTTCATTACATCAATCTCCCATATCGGCGGGATAGAAATATTTGAAAAGACTCTCTTTCCAACTGGATCCTTGTAGCTCGGCTATCTCCAGCCGAGCTATTCTCTTTTTTTTACTGGACCGAACTAATAAATGTGATTTTTGAAAAAAAAACAGGAGAGAGAGGGATTCGAACCCTCGATAGTTTTTTAACTATACCGGTTTTCAAGACCGGAGCCATCAACCACTCGGCCATCTCTCCCGGGGACAACTTCTATTCTACCCCTTCGGGTAATATCTAACTATAAGCGTAAGGTCGGGCCGATACCAACCATACCTGTTACATATGATGATTTCTCATTATAATTTGGAATGGAAAAAAGAAACGAATTTCCCTCTCCTCTCACACTCAAATATCAAATTGAAAAAGTTTGAAAAACTCGATCAATTTATGGTCAAATCCTTTCCATAGTGCATTTGATCAGAATTGAAAATTGGGGATCGGATGGTATAGTCTATTCAATCTGTTGGGAGCTTGTAAGATCACAACCATGACTATTGCTTTCCAATCGGCTGTGTTTGCATTAATTGCTATTTCATTTTTACTAGTGATTGGTGTACCTGTTGCACTTGCCTCTCCCGATGGTTGGTCAAGTAGCAAAAATGTTGTATTTTCGGGTGTATCATTATGGATCGGATCAGTCCTTTTTGTAGGTATCCTTAATTCTTTCATATCTCAGATCTGTTCTAGATGTTTTAGGTTAAAACTCCCCCCCCCCTCCCGGAGGGCTTTATAGCTCTTCTGAAGGGCCTTTTCCTTCAGGTCCAAGGAGGAGGGGTTTTCCGTAATTGAAAAAAGAATTGGACCATTAAGAAATGGTATCTACTTACGAATGGGATTGAAGATATATGTATTTTCCATATTATGTTCAAATTATATGAATATATCATATATTCATAACGAATAAAATGCGGGTATGGTTGAATGGTAAAATTTCTCTTTGCCAAGGAGAAGATGCGGGTTCGATCCCCGCTACCCGCCATATTCAAATGGAATATGAAAATGAATAGTTCATGTATTGATCGTATCTTTTCTTTTCCTCACTTTTCATTCTATTATAAAATGAGAATGAAGAGAGTAATCCTTTCTGGACCAAAATACTTCTTATCTTCTGGTCTGGCGGAGACGGGATTTGAACCCGTGACCTCAAGGTTATGAGCCTTGCGAGCTACCAGACTACTCTACTCCGCACCATTGATTGATATCATAAACAGAATGGGTACACCAAACAATCATGGATACACTATCCCTATCCCTGATAGGGATAGGGGTACTTTTTTATTATCACAAAAAACTTCAATAACTTTTTTTTTCTTTTCCTACCAACTCGATTTTGTTATCCCGGGCAATAAACATGCGTGGGCCATCTCACGGAGTATGTGTCCGGACAATCCAAAGTCTCGATAGTTGGCTCTAGGTCTTCCAGTTGAAGAACAACGTCGATGGAGACGTGTAGGTGCACTATTACGTGGTGAAGATTGCAATTTTCTATGAATTTCCCATTTGTCATCCAATGATGAAACTTTGCTTTCTTCCTCCAAAGATTGACGAATCAAATGATATTTCCGTTCCAGTGCTTGTCTCTTCTTCTCTCTCTGAATGAGACTCTTTCTCGCCATAATAGTTCAGTCGGTACTATTACCTACCAGGAATCAAAATATAGATCAGATTTTAGATGGAGAAATATTACGTTGATTATTTTTTCTCTGTGGGGTATTGTCATTGATACGATCATATCCCATTCACTTATGAAATTGATGAAGACATTCACTTATGAAATTGATGAAGAATAATTAACCAAATTTACCTGATGTAGAGGCAATTAAAAAAGCTGCATAAGTGAATATATAACCTACGGAAAAGTGAGCTAATCCAACTAATCGTGCTTGAACAATGGAAAGAGCTACTGGCTTGTCTCTCCATCGAACTAAATTAGCCAAAGGTGTGCGCTCATGGGCCCATGCGAGAGTTTCGATCAGTTCCTGCCAATATCCACGCCAGGAAATCAGGAACATAAATCCAGTAGCCCAAACAAGATGCCCGAATAAGAACATCCACGCCCAAACAGATAAACTGTTCATACCGAAAGGATTGTATCCATTAATAAGTTGTGAAGAATTTAACCATAGATAATCTCTTAACCATCCCATTAAATAAGTGGAAGACTCATTAAATTGCGCTACATTACCCTGCCATAACGTTATATGCTTCCAATGCCAATAGAAAGTAACCCATCCAATAGTATTCAACATCCAGAAAACTGCTAAATAAAAAGCGTCCCAGGCCGAGATATCGCAAGTACCACCCCGTCCCGGACCATCGCAAGGAAAACTATAACCAAAATCTTTCTTATCTGGCATTAACTTGGAACCACGCGCATCCAAAGCACCTTTAACTAGAATCAATGTAGTTGTATGCAAACCTAGAGCAATAGCATGATGAACCAAAAAGTCTCCAGGACCGATTGTTAAGAACAATGAATTATTATTATCATTAATAGCATTTAACCAACCAGGTAACCATATGCTCTTACCTGCATCGAATGCTGGACCACTTGTTGAAGATAGGAGTACATCGAAACCATATAAGGTCTTACCATGAGCAGATTGTATCCACTGAGCAAATATGGGCTCGATCAATATTTGTTTTTCTGGAGTACCGAAAGCAAGCATAACATCATTATGAACATAAAGTCCCAAGGTATGGAAACCTAGTAATAAGCTAACCCAACTAAGATGAGATATTATTGCTTCCTTCTGTTCCAACATTCTCGCCAATACATTATCCTTATTCTGCTCCGGATTATAATCCCTAATGAGGAATATAGCTCCATGAGCAAAGGCCCCTGTCATAATGAACCCGGCAATGTATTGATGATGAGTATATAATGCAGCTTGGGTGGTGAAGTCTTGTGCTATGAATGCATAAGCGGGTAAAGAATACATGTGTTGAGCTACCAAGGAAGTTATAACCCCCAAAGAAGCTAAAGCAAGACCCAATTGAAAATGAAGAGAGTTATTGATTGTGTTATAAAGACCCTTATGTCCGCGTCCTAATCGGCCTCCTGGAGGAACATGTGCCTCCAAAATATCTTCCATACTGTGACCAATACCAAAGTTAGTTCTATACATATGACCAGCAATTGAAAAAACAAATGCAATAGCTAAATGATGATGAGCCATATCAGTCAGCCACAAACTTTGAGTTTGTGGATGGAATCCTCCGAGAAGAGTTAGAATAGCAGTTCCCGCCCCTTGGGAGGTACCAAATAAGTGACTACTGGAATCAGGATTTTGAGCATAAAGATTCCACTGACCTGTGAAAAGCGGTCCTAACCCTTGGGGATGCGGTAATACATTCAAAAAATTATCCCATCTTACATGCTCTCCCCTTGATTCAGGAATAGCGACATGAACTAAATGCCCTGTCCAAGCTAGAGAACTGACTCCGAAGAGTCCTGACAAATGATGATTAAGACGGGATTCGGCATTTTTGAACCATGAAACACTGGGTCTCCATTTAGGTTGTAGATGTAATCTACCCGCTATTAAAAAAATGGCAGAAACAAATAGCAAGAAAAGAGCTCCAGCATAAAGATCTTCGTTAGTGCGTAAGCCGATTGTATACCACCACTGATAAACACCGGAATAAGCAATATTGACCGGACCGGGAGCACCTCCCCGGGTAAAGGCTTCTATAGCTGGTTGACCAAAATGAGGATCCCAAATTGCATGAGCAATGGGTCTTACATGTAAGGGATCGCGTACCCATGCTTCAAAATTGCCTTGCCAAGCCACATGGAACAAATTACCAGAGGTCCACAGAAAGATTATAGCCAACTGACCAAAGTGGGAAGCAAAAATTTTATGATAAAGGCGTTCTTCGGTAATATCATCATGACTCTCGAAGTCATGTGCGGTCGCAATACCGAACCAAATACGACGAGTAGTTGGGTCCTGGGCCAAGCCTTGGCTGAACTTTGGAAATCTTGATGCCATAATGCTTTTCAAATCCTCCTAGCCATTATCCTACTGCAATAATTCTTGCCAGGAAGAACGCCCATGTTGTGACGATTCCACCCAGAAGGTAATGAGCTACTCCTACAGCACGTCCCTGTACAATGCTCAAGGCTCTGGGCTGGATAGCAGGAGCAACCTTCAATTTGTTATGGGCCCAAACGATAGATTCAATGAGTTCTTGCCAGTACCCACGGCCGCTGAATAAGAACATTAAACTAAACGCCCAAATAAAATGAGCACCTAAAAATAAAAGACCGTATGCAGATAATGAAGAACCATAAGATTGGATTACTTGAGAGGCTTGTGCCCATAGAAAGTCACGGAGCCACCCGTTAATCGTAATGGAACTCTGTGCAAAGTTTCCTCCCGTAATATGAGTTACCACTCCCTGATCACTTATACTACCCCAAACATCGGACTGCATTTTCCAGCTGAAATGGAATATTACTACCGAAATTGCATTGTACATCCAGAATAAACCAAGGAAAACATGATCCCAGGCAGATACTTGACATGTTCCTCCTCTCCCGGGTCCATCACAAGGAAAGCGAAAACCAAGATTCGCTTTATCGGGTATTAAACGGGAGCTACGGGCAAATAGAACACCTTTAAGTAGGATTAAAACAGTCACATGGATAGTAAATGCATGAATGTGATGTACCAAAAAATCCGCGGTTCCTAATGGAATTGGTAACAAAGCCACTTTGGAACCTACTGTCACCAAATCACCACCTCCCCAGGTTAAACTGGTACTCGCTGTTGCACCGGGAGCTGTTGAACCAGGTGCTGAAGCATGAGTGTTTTGTATCCATTGAGCAAAGATAGGTTGTAATTGTATAGCAGTATCTGAGAACATATCTTGAGGACGTCCTGGAGCGCTCATAGTATCATTATGAATATACAGACCAAAACTATGGAAGCCTAAGAATATACATACCCAGTTGAGGTGTGATATAATTGCATCACGATGTCTAAGAACGCGATCTAATAAATTGTTGTATTGAGTAGTTGGATCATAGTCTCTTACCATAAAAATCGCTGCATGTGCAGCAGCACCAACTATGATAAACCCACCAATCCACATATGATGTGTGAACAGAGAGAGTTGGGTACCGTAGTCAATAGCTAGGTATGGATAGGGGGGCATCGCATACATGTGGTGAGCTACGACAATAGTTAAAGATCCTAAAAGAGCTAGGTTAATAGCTAATTGAGCATGCCATGAGGTAGTTAAGATCTCGTAAAGACCTTTATGGCCCTCCCCCGTAAATGGACCTTTATGAGCTTCTAAAATGTCCTTGAGGTTATGGCCAATGATCCAATTGGTCTTATACATATGACCGGCTATCAGGAAAAGAACTGCAATAGCCAAATGATGATGCGCAGTATCGGTCAGCCACAGACCCCCCGTTACTGGATTTAATCCTCCACGAAAAGTCAAAAAGTCTGAATATTCCGACCAATTCAGGGTGAAAAATGGGGTCAATCCCTTCGCAAAACTGGGATAAAGTTGAGCCAAAAGATCGCGATTCAAAATAAATTCATGAGGAAGTGGTATCTCTTTAGGATCCACTCCAGCGTCTAGAAGTTGGTTAATGGGTAGAGAGACGTGTATTTGGTGTCCTGCCCAACCTAGAGACCCAAGTCCTAGTAACCCTGCTAAATGATGGTTCAACATGGATTCTACATCCTGGAACCAAGCCAATTTTGGAGCAGCTTTGTGATAATGAAACCAACCAGCAAAAAGCATTAACGCTGCAAAGATCAATGCACCAATTGCAGTGCAGTAAAGTTGCAATTCACTGGTTATTCCAGATGCTCGCCAAAGCTGGAAAAACCCAGAGGTTATTTGTATCCCTCGAAAACCTCCACCTACATCCCCATTCAATATTTCTTGACCTACTATTGGCCAAACTACTTGGGCACTGGGTTTTATGTGAGTGGGATCACCCAGCCATGCTTCATAATTGGAGAAACGAGCGCCGTGAAAGTACATCCCACTTAACCAAATAAAGATGATGGCTAGTTGACCAAAATGAGCGCTAAATACTTTGCGAGAAATATCTTCCAAATCATCAGTATGACTATCAAAATCGTGAGCATCAGCATGTAAATTCCAGATCCAAGTGGTAGTATCAGGGCCTTTAGCTAGCGTCTTTGAGAAATGCCCAGGTTTGGCCCATTTTTCAAAAGAGGTTTTGACAGGATCCCTCTCTACTACGACCTTGACTTCTGGTTCCGGTGAACGAATGATCATTGAGTTCTCCCCTTTCCGAACGGAACATTAATAAGAAGAAACCTGCCAATAGGAATTAGTGAACTTCCGAGAGAGATATCTCAACTCGGTTCTCCCCTTCTTTTCTAGTTTATGACTGGAGCGACTATGATATGGGAGTCGATCTGAGGCAGGTGTTTATTGTTATTATGACATATCTTTTAGGTGCTTAATGGACCGAGGGCTGTTATGAGCCAAAAAAGGCCTTTTTAGTGTAATTTAAAAAGCATTTCCGGTGATTATTACACCATTTCTAAATGTATAAATATATATCTGTATATATATATATGCATATATATTTATACATCTATTGATACTCCTCCGCTCCGTATGTCCCATAAAAAAAAAAAAAGACCATCCATCCATTATTAATCATTATTCATGCATCATTAATGAAAGACATCTCTAGATGGATTTTACCCCTATTAAGAAGATCCATTAACAATCTAGAATCAGAAAAGGTATTCTTTGTTATATTGTCAATATATTCCTATAAGATGCCGACGGGATAGAATCTTAATTTGGGGAATATTCTGGAAGAATTCCATTGATTTCGATAAAATAAGATATTAAATAATGAAAACGATTTCCCGATAATAGAAATTATCATTCTCCAAAGCGTCCTGTAATCTTTAACCAATTTTGTGCTTCGATGTAATTGCCCGGAGCAAGTGCTATAGCTTGTTCCCAATACTCAGCAGCTTGATCGAACCAAGCCTCCGCGGTTTCAGGATCTCCCTGTCGAATGGCCTGTTCTCCTCGGTCGGGATAGGTCAACTTTCAAAAGTTTTCTTCCCTCAGAACCGTACTTGAGAGTTTCCTACCTCATACGGCTCAATCAACTATTCTTTGGTCCTCTACCCAAATTTTCAAAATATTATTGAATTGGAGATTATTCATTGGAAGTTCAGATTAACCAAAGGACCAGAAAAAGTCAATGACATGAGTTTCTGATTTCACTTCCAATCAATTCAATTAGAAGGTTCTATCTTTTCTCCTACCCTCAAAAAGATGAAGTATAGGAAGATATATACTTCAGATTGATCGTCCAAATCAAAGTCTTTTTGTAAGGTAACTATCTCAGTTCCGTATAGAATTTTTAAAGAGTACTTTCTGTCTGGAGTACTTCACATCTTTAGGATCTGATGCTACACCGCTGCTCAATAGCTTAGTAGATCGACTCTATTACATAAGTTGATTCCTGATTCTTGTCAATGAGCAGATTTGATTGTATCAGCCCGAACCTTCTTTCAATAATTGATCTTTATGGTGCTTTCATCATCAATTGAATTTTTTATCCATGGAATGCTTAGGCTCTATCTATTCATATTCGGGCTCCTATGAGAGATGTTTTTTTTTCCTACAGCTGATAAAAACCGTTACTTGGGACGGTGCATATGTAGAAAGCCTTTTCTTTTGTCCTTACCCGTAGTAGTTATTAACTAAGTTATTCTATGGTACAGATAGCCGCACGTAATGACAGATCAAGGCCGTATTATTAAGAGCTTGTGGTAGGGATGGGTTTCGTTCTAATGCCTGAAAATAATATTCCAAAGCCTTCGTATGTTCCCCATTACTTGTATGCACAAGACCTATATTATATAGTATATAACTTCGATCATAAGGGTCAGTTTCCAGTCGCATAGCTTCATAATAATTTTGTAAAGCTTCCGCATATTCCCCTTCCGATTGAGCTGACATCCGTTACGGTCGTTCATTCCATTTCAATGATCTCCGCTTCAAAACCGTACATGAGATTCCCACCTCATACGGCTCCTCCTTTCTTTACAGTAGGTAATACGGGGAGTAATCCGTGGAATTGAAAAAAAAAAAGGATTCTGACCCAATATTATGAATTAACAGGGGCTAGTGTATTTCCAATGAATCTCTAGCCATCCTTCTTGCAAAGATTCTTTTCCGAACACCAAGGATCTTAGTACTAGGAATGGAACCTCTAACAATTTCTTTGTTCTTAACGCCCTGTAATCTCCGGGGATTAACCACTTCAACAATCTCCGATGGTTCCATGATAGGGGTATCCGAAGTACAAACGAGATGGATGTTTGTTGTCCCAACCATTCTCACTACCCTTCGGAAAAGGGTAATGCCTATGGACTATAACGAAGCTTTTGTGTTGTCGATTTCCATACGTAGTGCTTTCTCCCCTCATGCGCACCTATCAGATAGGTTCAACTATAAAAGCAAGGCCTATTGCATAGGTGTAACCTTTCGCTCGGTACTAAAATCCTCAGGAGATTAGAGCATCTAAGGCTGCATTGACCGGGGATACACGACAGAAGGAATTGTTCTATCTCCAGAACTCACCTTCACTGAGCGTAAGTTTTAATTCACCCAATTTTGATTCCCGAATGCCTTTTTTTCCCCAAAAAAAGAAGAACGGAAAAAATATCAAATCACACCATCTCTGTAATAGGTAAATGCTTCTTTCTCCTCCGGAGCCATCGGGATTATTCGCAATAAGATATCCGCTACAATTGTGAAGGTCTTATCAATAAAATTGTCATTTCTCTGAGATCTAGGCATAGTCAATTACAGATTAGATAATTTCCTTCATTCCCTTATACAAATGATTCCATGAACGAAATTTTTTTCTGGTGCACAATACCATAAAATGGATTTACTTACAATCGGAAATATGTTATCATTCTATTCCAATTTATTCTTTCAAATGGGAATAGATAGGGAATATTTTGAATAATTGTTCATTAGTAATATGAATAATAATGGAAAAAAGATTCGTATTGAAAGAATACTAGATTCGGTAAACTCGGGAAGTCCAGTTCGATCATGATCCGAACAAAGAAAGAGTTAAACGATCGAGCATTGCATAATGAGAATGAAATGCCCACCCAGCTATTGTGTGCTTTATCCATATAGATAAACGAATATCGGGAAAAATATAGTCATCATTACACAGGATCATTGCCAAAGAATTAGTTCTTATACAATTGATAAGACGATAACTACAGATCCATATATATTCATAATATGAAATGGATAAGTTAATCTGTCTCAAATTATTGATTGGTCGATCTGAATAAGATCGTCAGATCAACAGGGATGATTGAGGATTTCCTAAAATAGGAGGAAGTTGGATAAAATGTCCTTTCGTCTTTATTTATTATCTATTTCTTTCCGAAAGATTGAACTGTTCGTACCCGAACAAAAATAATTCGTAAGGAAGTTGCTATTCACCAATTTTGTTAATTAGAACCAAGAGATCTCATAGGAAAGATGGCCGAGCGGTTCAAGGCGTAGCATTGGAACTGCTATGTAGGCTTCTGCTTACCGAGGGTTCGAATCCCTCTCTTTCCGTTTCTTCACCCTACTATTCGATTCTCATCCATTGTTTTTCTAATCGATTGAATCCCAATAGGACGTCTTAATTCTGGGATCAATCTCCTTCTATTTGTGATATAGAAAATAGAACGAACATTGGTTGGTGGTATGGGAAAGGTAAAGACCATTTGAAGAAGCAATAAAAGTATCGTGGATAACAAGTAAGGTACAGAAGGATTATAAAATGTCCCCTTCGGGGAGGGGAAAAAGAAGGGAGAAGAACAAAATTTACAGATGTCCAGCAACCCAACCCCTCCTTTTCATTTCATTCTCGATTCAAGCTTGACGGGAATAATACTCTACGACCAGCAATTCATTAATCTTCAAACTGATCCATTTACTATCTATTATTTGATTGATGAATCCTTTATATTGTAACGAATGAAAAGTCAAATGATTTGGCAATTTATCCCTCTGGAACAGATCTAGATTCTTCCTAATAATATCTCTCAATCTTTGTTGATCTCTTATAGTAATAACATCTTGAGGTTTGCAAGGGTAACTTGGTATATCTACCATATGGTCATTGACCCGGATATGTCCATGATTAACTAATTGTCTAGCACCCGGAATGGTGGGAGCCATACCCAATTGAAAAATAATATTATCCGAACGCATTTCAAGTAATTGCAATAGGACCTGGCCCGTTGATCCTTTGGCTCTTCTAGCAATACGAACATATTTCAGCAATTGTCGCTCCGTTAGTCCGTAATGAAAACGCAATTTCTGTTTTTCTTCTGGCCGGATACGATATTGAGATATTTTCCTGGAAGAAGACCGGTTCATAGAATCCTTTCTGTTTTTGGGTCTTTTACTAGTGAGCCCTGGTAAAGTTTTAAGACGACGTATTATTTTTAAACGAGGTCCCCGATAACGGGACATAGAAACTCCTTATTCAATTAACAAATAGTGCTGGAAAGAAGAAAGAATAGTATAACCCGTACGAGTACTGGAATTCTTTTATATGGAAAACGAAGATCTTTCTCCAATTTGTTATAGATCCTTCATTCATCCCGTTCCTAGTTGGGAGTAAGTGATCATGGCATGACGGACCCGACGAATGATCGGAAGAGTATTCTCCATTCCATCTTGATCCTAACAAAACTTTGTGGATTATGGGAATGAGAGGAACGTAAAAGAGCCAGCTATCGGGATCGAACCGATGACCATCGCATTACAAGTGCGATGCTCTAACCTCTGAGCTAAGCAGGCTCAATGGAATATAACTCCTCATTTCATTGGTGTGAGATCCATAGATTCTTTTGGAATCCTAACGATTATAGCGCGAATCAGATTCAATGACGCAATCCAGATTACAATTACAACGGAACATTGTTTGAATGTAGATTGTAGATTCCTTCAAGGGAAAGAAAAGGGAAGTAAGGATGAATTTCTATCGATCGTTTTACTCACTCTTCCAAATCGACTAGGGGAGGATAATAACATTGCATTTGAAATGCAGAAATAATATAATGATTACCAGCCAGTAATATTCGATTGGGGTAGAGATAGAGATGGCGAGAGAAGGGGAGTAGGGCAGAATCTCCCACCCAATATTGAGCAAATATCCAATGAATAACACTGATGGATATTAGATCCTATGATTATGATCTCGTTCTCCGAGAAGGGGATATGGCGGAATTGGTAGACGCTACGGACTTGATCGAATTGAGCCTTGGTATGGAAACCTACCAAGTGATAGCTTCCAAATCCAGGGAACCCTGGGATATTTTGAATGGGTAATCCTGAGCCAAATCCGGTTCATGGAGACAATAGTTTCTTCTTTTATTCTCCTAAGATAGGAAGGGGATAGGTGCAGAGACTCAATGGAAGCTATTCTAACGAATGAATCTCATTTGGTCCAATACTGTATTTATAGAACGCTCTATTTACACCTAAAAAGTGGGAATGTGATATAACATCAGACAAAACTCGCGATCAGAACTTGAATCGTTCCAAGCATCTATTCGTAAGATAGATGCCAGATTCGAGTTGAAGTACTGATTTTACATTAAGTAATCCAATTATGAATTTCTCTACTTTAGATAGAGAATTGAATCAGTTTTTGGAATAAATGGTTGGACGAGAATAAAGATAGAGTCCAATTCTACGTGTCAATGTCAACAACAATGCAAATTGCAGTAGGAGGAAAATCCGTTGGCTTTATAGACCGTGAGGGTTCAAGTCCCTCTATCCCCACCTAGGTTCGTTCCCGAACGACTGATCTATTTTCTCCAATTCCATTAGTTCGAATCCATTCTCACTTCTCGATTATTTTACCTCACTATTTTATTTCTTCATGAACAGAATAAATTAGAACATGAATCTGTCCATCCATTTTATGACAAGTTGAGTTGATTAGATAATAAGTTGATCATATTATCAATTCATTATGTGATAGATGATCCACATAGATGAAATCATTTGGAAATTATTCAGTCGCAGTCCATTTTTTATCATATTAGTGACTTCCAGATTGAAAATAAGAAAGATCATTCTCAAAACTGGAAAAATAGTTTTTTCCTTATTTTTAGTTGACACAAGTGAAAACCCTGTACCTGGATGATCCACAGGGAAGAGCCGGGATAGCTCAGTTGGTAGAGCAGAGGACTGAAAATCCTCGTGCCACCAGTTCAAATCTGGTTCCTGGCAAGATGTCAATATCCATGTATATGGATACATGGATATTGACAGATACGTATGTATATGTACATACGGAGACACCCCGATCAAAATAGATAGATGAATCAATCTATTCTGCTCTTCTTTGCTTATATTGTCCCTCCCTGTCCGTTCCAATTGAATCTCGATACTCCCGTACATATAAAAAAGTAGGATCGAGAACTCAGAGGGCAAGATTTTACGGTGGGAATAGAATCTATTATAAGCTCTAGTATAAAATCAATCGAATCTTCCTTTTGGTTCTCGTATATCGTGTGCACGATATATCATTATCGATGTGTCAATCAAATATTTTGATTCGTTAATCCATCCCTCTTCCATATTACCGGATATGGAAGAATTGAATGGATAAGAGGCTCTGATACTAGTCGGAATCTATTCATCCCATTCTGTCCGAACCGAAATGGGATGTATTATTCAATAGAATTGAAGGGTTGAAGTAGATCTAAACGTTTCAGAGGATATTTCGAAAGTAGATTCGAATTGAGGTTCAAAAGATTGATGTAATAACTTTTGATCATAGTTCCCAGTATGAATACTGAATCTAACATGATGAAACCTATGATTTATCGTGAAATATTGTATTCTTTCCTTGTTGGAGCTCTCTTTTCTTTCACGAAGTTTCATTATAGCATCTATAATAGCCTCTGGTTCAGGTGGGCAACCTGGCGAATAGACATCCACAGGAATTAACTTTTCTACTCCGCGAACGGTACTATACGAATCTGTACCAAACATTCCTCTGTGATAGTACATGTTCCCATGGCAACTACATATTTTGGTTCGGGCATTTTTTCGTATAATCAATCTCACTACAGAAGGAGCCTTTTTCATGATCACAGTCCTCGCCGTTACAATGAGATAAGCTCGTCCAAGACCAGATCTTGGTACCGGACCGTAACGATCGGAGTCGAATCGCGAACCTATTAATGAGGCGAATTCGATGGAACCACGTACCGTAAAGGAGCGGCCATAGACCGGAGAGTCTGGCCCAATTCGTTCGACGGATCGTTTGGGGTAGTTGAAATACCTGGATTCGAAATTGTTTGATTGAGTAAAGGTAACTCTATAGGATTCATCATTGGCTTTATGTCATTTTGTACTTCCCTCCTCCCTCTCCCCCCCCCCGAATACTCGGAAACTGAGAAACATTCCAATGTTCCTTTTCGCCACAGAACCAACGATGAAAATAAGCACGAGAATTGAAGCTCTTATAAATACAGATATACCCTGTATACTAGAACTCATAGCCCATAGATAAAGGGAGACTGTTCCAACATCAGGAACAACAAGAACTGAAGTGAACATATAATGATCCTAGATCGGATCAAAGTATCTCCCATTGGTTCGATACTTGATTTGTAACTAGTAGTCCGGTTCTTTACCAATGGGGGCCAAAGCTCTAGAAATAAAGGATGCAAGAATAGGTAGGAATGAGGCTAGATATTAATGAAGATATCCAGCCAGAAAGTATTCTATTCGGGAAATAGAATATACTCCTTTGAAATAGCTCAAATTCTTACATTTTTCCATCAACTTCTTCATCATTCTCCCATCCACCATGAGTGGATGACCAAAGGACCGAACAATCAATACAATAAATTATAATGGATTCGCATACAATTGTTCGTTTCGTCCATGGCTTATTATCAAATTCATTCAATGAAATTTGATTCGAATGTCTATTGGTAATACTTGACATGAATCAAGTATGAGAGAAAGAATGTGATTGGATCCCGAACTACCCAATTTCAGATCTGAGTCTATACTAATATTATAGAATGAATATGTTGATGATCTTTATTCAGCATCCATGGCTGAATGGTTAAAGCGCCCAACTCATAATTGGTGAACTCGCGGGTTCAATTCCTGCTGGATGCAGGAGAACTGCACATATCCATTATTTATGGAATGGGAAGAAGGATGAAGAATAACAGCAAACATTTGAACAGTACCAACCCTTTCATTTTATTGAAAGGTTTGGTACTGTTCAATTAAGCAATACACGATAACAATCCATCAGAGTCTTTATTATCCACCTATTGAAATAGATTCAACAGCAGCTAGATCCAGAGGAAAGTTATGAGCATTACGTTCGTGCATAACTTCCATACCTAACCTATGATATATCTGTATAATTCAATTGGTATATGATCAGCTATAATAATAGCTACAGGGGAAAAAAAGAGAAAAAATGAAAGGAGGGATAAAAATTGATGGATGAAGTTAAATATCCAGTACTTACGGAGAAAAGTATTCGTCTATTAGAAAGGAATCAATATACTTTTAACGTCGATTCGCAATTGAACAAAACAAAGATGAAAATTTGGATTGAACATTTCTTCGATGTTAAAGTAATAGCTATGAACAGTTATCGCCTCCCTGAAAAAGGAGGAAAGAGAGGGTCAATGATAGGACATCCAATACGTTGTAAACGTATGATTATTACACTTAAACCCGGTGATTCTATTCCACTCTTTTCAGAACAATAAAATGAAAAAAAAATTTTTGAAACTAAATGGCCATCCGTTCATATAGAATTTTAACTCCGGATACACGCAATAGATCTGTATCAGGTTTCGATGGAAGAGTGCAGTTGGACCCGCAGAAGAAATTGACCTCTGGACAGCATCATTGTGGGAAAGGTCGTAATGGAAGAGGAATTATTACCGCAAGACACAGGGGAGGGGGTCACAAGCGTCTGTATCGTCAAATTGATTTTCGACGGGATAAGGAACACATATCGGGAAAAATTGTAACCATAGAATACGACCCTAATAGAAGTGCATACATTTGCAAGGTGCACTACAAGAATGGCGATAAGATGTATATTCTGCATCCCAGAGGGGTCATGATTGGAGATACTATTCTTTCTGGTCCAAAAGCTCCTATATCAATAGGAAATGCCCTACCTCTGAGTGCGGTTTGAATTATTAAATCACGTGATCGGAAGCAACCGATTGGGTTTACAGCGAAACCTATAAAGCTATCACTGATCCAACTAGGACACTTTTACGGGACGAACCCCAAAGGGAAACTGAGGATAAATGACAGCAGGTGATTGGATCCAAAAATTGTTCATATCGGATCATTGGTTCCGAAGATATGATAATATGGAGAGGACCAGATTTTTTGTCCGAAGCATGAACAAACTGGAATAGAGGCACCCTAAAAAAAGACAAGTTACTAACATTTGATCTGATGGTCAGAGGCGGATTCGGAGCTGGACAGTGGTAATAATTCCCAAAAGGAAAAGATGGGGAGAAGAAAAAAAGTAGAAAGAGAGAGAAGAGAAAAAGATGTTTAATATGCCTCCTACGTTATCCATAACATACGAAAGTATTAGCGTAATTTGATAAAGTCATTCATTCTGAATGCTACATAAAGAATATAAGCCAGATGATGGAATAGAGAGACCTAGGATGTAGAGAATCGGGACATAGAGAATACAATAGATGCCCTTTCTCATCTCGATTCTATTTAATCAATATATGTAAATAGAATCTCATATACATCCAGAAAGCTGTATGCCCTGAGAGAGGCTTGTACAGTTTGGGAAGGGATTTTTATTTATCGGAATAAGAGTCTACTTCAACCAATATGCCCTTAGGCACGGCTATACATAACATAGAAATAACACTTGGAAAGGGTGGACAATTAGCTAGAGCGGCAGGTGCTGTAGCAGAACTTATCGCAAAAGAAGATCGATCGGCCACATTAAGATTACCATCTGGAGAAGTTCGTTTAATATCTGAGAACTGCTCAGCAACAATTGGACAAGTGGGTAATATAACTGCAAACAATAGAAGTTTCGGTAAAGCCGGAGCTAAACGTTGGTTGGGTAAGCGTTCTGAGGTAAGAGGAGTAGCTATGAACCCTGTAGACCATCCTCATGGAGGTGGAGAAGGAAGAACCCCAATTGGCAGGAAAAAACCCGTGACCCCCTGGGGCTATAGTGCGCTTGGAAAGAAAAGTCGGAAGAGGAATAGGTACAGTGATGCTTCAATCCTTCGTCGACGTGAGTAAGAATGGTTGGATATCCATAAAAAAAAAAAAAAAAAAGGAAAGAAAGGTAATTGATCATGGCACGTTCGCTGAAAAAAAATCCTTTTGTGGCTAATCATTCATTGAGGAAAATTCAAAATCTAAACATAAAGGAAGAAAAGAAGATAATAGTGACTTGGTCCCGGGCATCTGTCATTGTACCTGCAATGATCGGTCATACAATTGCTGTTCATAATGGGAGGGAACATTTACCCATTTATGTAACAGATCGTATGGTAGACCACAAATTGGGGGAATTTGCACCTACTCTACTTTTTCAGGGACATGCGAGAAACGATAAGAAATCTCGTCGTTAATTGAGAGATACTTGTCATTCATTGGGGAGGATGGAGTCAATGGGAAATAAGAGTCCAGGTCCAGAGATACGAGCTTTGGCGAGAAATATACGTATGTCTGCTCATAAAGCACGTAGAGTAATTAATCAAATTCGTGGTTGTTCATATGGACAAGCACTTATGATATTGGAACTGATGCCTTATGGGGCCTGTTATCCCATATCACAATTAATTCATTCTGCGGCGGCGAATGCAAATCACAATATGGGTTTGAACAAAGCCAATTTACTCGTCAGTAGAGTTGAAGTGAATGAGGGTGCTGTTTTCAAAAGGGTTCAACCTAGAGCTCAGGGACGTGGTTATCCAATACAGAAACCCACTTGTCATATAACTATTGTATTGGAGGAAATCTCCAGATCGAATGATCCGATTATGTCAATAGAATCCCGAAAAAGAGGATATGTATGGCGCAGAAAATAAATCCACTTGGTTTTAGACTTGGTGTAACCCAAAATGATCGTTCCCATTGGTTCGCGCAACAAAGGAATTATTCCAAAGATCTCCGAGAAGATCAAAAAATACGTACTTGCATTGAAAACTATGTACGAACACATATAAAGAGCTCCTCGAATTATGGAGGAATTGCACGTGTAGAGATTAGCAGAAAGATCGATTTGATTCAGGTCAAAATATATATAGGATTTCCCAACTTGTTGTTAATAGAAGGTAGGGGTTTTCAAGGAATTGAAAAATTAAAAAACGATGTACTAAATATGCTCGATTCTGTGGACCGAAAACTTCACATTGCTATAGAAAAAGTTGCGAAACCCTATAGAAAACCTAATATTCTTGCGGAGTATATTGCCCTACAACTAGAGAAGAGAGTTCCATTCAGAAAAACAATGAAGAAAGCTATTGAACTGGCTGAACGGGAAGAGGTAGAAGGTATTCAGATCCAAATTGCAGGACGTCTCGACGGAAAGGAAATTGCCCGGGTCGAATGGGACAGGGGAGGTAGGGTTCCCCTACAGACAATTCGGGCTAGGATTGATTATTGTTATTATCCGGTTCAAACCATCTATGGAGTTTTAGGGATCAAAATTTGGATCTTAGAAGAGTAGGAATAATGGGTCTTTTTCCTAATCTGCCCGATGATGGATCATCAATTCTATCAGATCGAATAGAAATTAGATTTACCATTTCGGAACCGTGCTATGCTTAGTGTGCGACTCGTTGGAATCGAGCTTTTCATTCTTTTCCGGAGTTATGGAGAATTCGAAATAAGAACGGATTGGTCTCTGGTATAAATAAACTAGAGACTAACTCATTGCTTCATATTGCCAAGATCCAATAACTATGGGTAGATACTATCGCCTCGTAAATACTTTATTCCACGAGAAAAAAATGAGATTTTTATCTCTCGTGAAGCGAGAAAGGTGTTTGGTAATGCGGAAAAAGAAAAAAAAAAAAGAAGGAGAAATGAAATCTTCTACTAATATTGTATGGTTCATTAATTACCCTCCGAAAAGCAGTGTGATAAAGCATAAGAATCATCCTGATTCTTTCAAGCAAGATTGAAGGGATTCAGTTTATGAAGGAGAAAGAGCTTCGGGTCGATGGAAACTAAGGAAATTGATTCCGTAACAGATGAAAAGAAAGCTCCATTGCAGAGGGAAAACCTGGGCATTTAGAGAGAAGCTATGGAACGATGGAACCTATGACTGCATAAGATCATATAGGAATCTTAATCATTCATTGGATAGGATGGCGAAATAAACCGAAAACGAATTAATCTAATTGGAGTCTATAAGTAGGTCGACCCCATGGAGCAAATATCGGAAGAGTCAATATTCGCCTGTGAAATTATTTATTAAGAGTCTCATTGGATGGAAAGAGTTATTCGTCCTGTATATTATATTCTATATACAATATGCGTAATGCGTAGATATAGACTCATTTATATATAACTAATAACTACACATTGATTGTCCAATTTGACATGGATTATTCACGAGGAGCCGGATGAGAAGAAACTTTCATGTCCGGTTCTGGATTAGAGATGGGATCAAAATACTATTAACCATCGACTATAACCCAAAAAGAACAAAATTTCGTAAACAACATAGGGGAAGAATGAAAGGAGTATCTTATCGCGGCAATCGCATTTGTTTCGGTAGATTCGCTCTTCAAGCACTTGAACCTGCTTGGATCACATCTGGGCAGATAGAAGCCGGACGAAGAACGATTACTCGTTATGCCCGTCGTGGCGGAAAAATATGGGTACGTATATTTCCCGACAAACCTATTACAATGAGACCTGCAGAAACACGTATGGGTTCCGGGAAAGGATCTCCCGAATATTGGGTATCCGTCATCAGACCAGGTCGAATACTTTATGAAATGGGTGGAGTATCTGAAACCGTCGCTAGAGCAGCTGCTAGAATAGCTGCATACAAAATGCCTATACGTACTCAATTTGTTACTACTTAACCCATACAGAATCAAAGAGCTCTTTCTAGTGAAAGAAGATTACTAGTTGGTAAGAACTCTTCCTTTTCTTTTTTTTTTCATGTTATCTGCCGAAGTAACAAATCTTTTGGAGGAAAAATGATTCAGTCTCAAACTTATTTGAATATAGCGGATAACAGTGGAGCCCGAAAAATAATGTGTATTCGAGTTCTAGGAGCAAGTAATCGTAAATGTGCTCATATAGGTGATGTTATCATTGCTATAATTAAAGAAGCAGTACCTAACATGCCCCTGGAAAAATCGGAAGTGGTTAGAGCCGTAGTTATACGCACCTGTAAAGAATTTGAACGTGACAATGGAATGATGATACGATCTGATGACAATGCAGCAGTTGTCATTGATCAGGAAGGAAATCCAAAAGGAACTCGAGTTTTTGGTCCGGTTGCTCAGGAATTGAGACAATTGAATTTCACGAAAATAGTTTCATTGGCTCCCGAAGTATTATAAGTACTGATAGATCTTGTAGAAATCTTCTACTGATAGTTCATCAAATGATACATGGATCAATTCATTGCACATCAGGCATATTCCTCAAAGAAGATCGAACATGCCTTTTATATCGAGACCAGGAATTCCTAAGAATTCGTTCGTCATGGGTAACGATACTATTGCAAATCTAATTACTTCTATAAGAAACGCTGACATGGTAGAAAAAAGAACGGTTCGAGTAACAGCTACTAATATTACCAAGAACATTGGAAGGATCCTTTTACGAGAAGGTTTTATAGAAGATGTTAGGGAACATCAGGAAGGCCAAAAATCTTTTTTTATCTCGACTTTAAAATATCGGAGAAGGAAGAAAAGGACATATATGACTACGTCAAAGCGTACCAGCAAATCTGGTTTGAGAATTTATTCCAATTATCGAGAAATTCCAAAGGTTCTAGGTGGAATGGGGATCGTAATTCTTTCTACTTCCCAAGGGATTTTGACGGATCGAGAGGCTCGACAGAAAAAAATTGGAGGAGAAATATTATGTTATGTATGGTAATTAATCCGAATTTTGTCCAAAAATATGGATTCTGTAAGATATCCCCTGAAAAGTTGGAGCAAGTTTGGTTCGAGACACCATTCATCTTCATCCAAGCACGTTAGTAAAGTTTTTTTATCAAAAGAGGAGGAGATTCGATGAACAAACAGAATCTGATCCATGCGGAAGGTTTGGTTACTGAATCACTCCCCAACGGTATGTTTCGAGTTCTGACAGATAATGGATGTCAGATTCTGACTCATATTTCAGGTAGGATTCGACGTAATTCCGTACGAATACTACCAGGAGATAGGGTCAAGGTCGAATTAAGTGCTTATGATTTAACCAAAGGACGTATAATATATAGACTTAGCAACAAATCTTCAAACAATTGAATCACTTTTTAAACATCTGATAGGGATCGAGAATCATAGATTCAATGGACTCTCTTTCTCAGCGAAAAAAATGTAATATGAGCAAATTGGAGGGTCACAAATATGAAAATTCGTGCTTCTATTCGTAGAATTTGTGGAAAATGTCGACCAATTCGTAGACGGAAACGAGTTATGATAATTTGTTCCAATCCGAGACATAAGCAAAAACAGGGGTAATCCTCTTCTATATCAATGAACGGATCTAGTGGTAAAATAGATTTCGATATGCATTTTTCAAACTGAACTCATAATGATTAATATGTCAAAAACTAAAAGAAGAATTGGTTCACGTAGGAATGAAAATCGAGTACTCAAAGGAGTTATTTATGTTCAAGCAAGTTTTAACAATACCATTGTTACTGTTACAGATGTACGAGGACAAGTTTTGTGTTGGTCTTCTGCCGGTGCCTGTGGATTCAAAGGTACAAGGAGAGGTACACCATTTGCTGCCCAGACTGCAGCAGAAAATGTTATTCGTACATTAATGGATCGGGGTATGGAACGAGTCGAAGTTATGATAAGTGGCCCTGGTCGGGGGAGAGATACAGCATTACGAACCATTCGTAGAAGTGGCATATTATTAAGTTTTGTACGTGACGTAACCCCTATGCCACATAATGGATGTAGACCTCCCAAAAAGAGACGTGTGTAAGAATTGAATGAATTTCAAGAGAAAGAAATGATTTTATGATCTGATCAAATAATCTTGGTATGATTCGAGATGAAATCTCAGTCTCTATTCAGACACTACGATGGAAGTGCATCGAATCCAGAGCATACAGTGAGCGTCTTCATTATGGCCGTTTTGCTCTATCCCCGCTCCGCAAAGGTCGAGCCGATACAATAGGCATCGCAATGCGAAGAGTTTTACTTGGAGAAGTAGAAGGAACATGTATCACACATGTTAAATTGGAGAACATAAAACATGAATATTCCGCGATAATAGGTATTGAAGAATCAGTACATGACATTTTGATGAATCTAAAAGAAATTGTACTTAGAAGTGATTCGTACGGAATCCGAGGAGCTTCTATCTGTATCGTTGGACCCAGAAATGTAACTGCTCAAGATATCATATTACCACCTTCTGTGAAAATAATTGATACTACACAACATATAGCTAGACTTACTAAATCAATTACTTCTGATATAAGATTACAAATTGAAAAAAATCGCGGATATATTATACATAGTCCAAATAATTATCAGGACGGAATTTTTCCTATAGATGCTGTTTTTATGCCTGTTCGCGATGCGAATTATAGTATTCATTCCTATGGGAGCGGAAATGAAATACGAGAAGTCCTTTTCCTGGAAATATGGACGAATGGGGGGTTAACTCCTAGGGAGGCACTTTCCGAAGCTTCTCGAATTTTGATCGAGTTATTTATTCCCTTCCTGCATGGAGAGGAACAAAACATCGATGGAATGAACAATAGAAAAGGATCTAATATGCCTCCCTTCCCCCTTTCGCACGTATTGACTGATACGGGGGAAACGAAAGAAAAAAAAATTGCATTTCAACATATTTTCATTGACCAATTAGAGTTACCCCCCAGAGTCTATAACTGCCTCAGAAGAGCCAATATACATACATTATCGGACCTCTTAAATTACAGTCGAGAAGATCTAATGAGAATTGAACGCTTCGGGAAGGAATCTGTCGAACAGGTATTTGAAATTTTACGAAAACGTTTTGCAATTGATCCACCCAGGAATTAGTTTCGGGTTCATTAAATGGTTGGTTTCATTTCATTGAATATTCCAAAGAAATCTCTGACAAGATGGGTATATCTAGGGAGATATAATTTGTCTTGAAGCAACTACTCCCTAGATATATGAATAAAAAATTGAAAGATTTTTATATTCGACAGTTGGATCAAATTGGAAAAGACCTAAAGTTAAAGATTCATCAATAGGTAACGCTGCCCCAATGCCTAACCAAAGGGCTACTGCAGTACCGATCAAGGATACTGTTGTAGCTACTGGACGACGAAATGGATTCTGAAATTGATTCACATTCTCTAGAAAAGGCACTGTCAATGATCCCGCGGGTACTGAGGCCATTAAAAGGACACCTAATAATTTGTTAGGTACTGTACGAAGTATTTGGAATACAGGGAAAAGATACCATTCGGGCAATATCTCCAAAGGAGTTGCAAATGGATTTGCTGGTTCACCAATCATTGATGGTTCTAGAACCGCTAAACCTATTGTACATGCAATAGTACCTAAAATTACTACTGGAAAAATATATGAAAGATCATTGGGCCAAGCGGGCTCTCCATAATAATTATGTCCCATACCTTTAGCTAATTTAGCCCTTAACACAGGATCATTCAGGTCAGGTTTCTTTGTTATTGGGATAAGTAGATCTCTATGGATCTATCCCCCGAAAGAACCGGACATGCCGATTTTGATCATCCGGCTCGAACAATAACTGGAGGGAGTATATATCACTTCTTTTTCCCGTGATGGAAGACGGATTGTAAGAATAGGAACTAATAATGTCTATGATCATCCATCATTGGTAAATTGATTATTCCAGTTAAATGCTCATTACCCAAGTAAGCTCACAAATTCGATCATGATCGATATGCCTTTTGGACCATCTTAGTCCTTGTAATTTGTGTTTATCATCACGAATAGACCTAAAAAGTTTTTTCGCATACAAGGTATTGACTTGTTATTGATCCGGCCTCTCTCCTTCCTTAGATCCCTTCTTTAACTCCGATAGTTTTCCCATCGAAATGGATGCAAGGGAAATGGATGCATTTTCACACTATGAAAAGGATAAGTAAAGTCATATGGTCCAATTATTAATTATATGAAAATAATACCCCATTGACCGGATCTTACGGAGCCCTTCCTGATCCGGATTCGATCATAGAAAGACTTCTCTTGGAACGGAACAAACTGACCGATGCCTTTCCACCCAGGTGTTAAACTTCCTATTTCTGATAAGGAAATTGGGACAGAGACACATTACATTTTATCAGAAATATTGATGTGGTAGATCGGAGAAAGTATCTGCATGGCCTAATCAATAGTTCAAGTCACACACTCCCATAATCCATCTTCTCCGTCTGAAAATCTACTCCAATTATTTGTTTGTATTGGATGAATAATACTCCAAAATCGAAAGGAGAAATCCGAGGACCATATTTTCTATTTTCTATGGATATTTATTTTATAATAAATATTCCTGGCGATGAGATATTACCGTCGTTACTCAGAACAATAAGTTATGAATAGTTATTTTCAATCTATCTTTGCTCTCTATAAAGGACCTGGAATACCCTGCTTACGGATCATTAGAAAGTGCATTGGCATAAATACAGCAGTAAGAAGGGGTAATATGAAAGTGTGTAAACTATAAAAACGGGTCAAGGTAGATTGACCCACGCTAACACTTCCGCGTAATAACTCTACCAAAGGAGATCCTATTACAGGAATAGCCTCAGGCACACCAGTCACAATTTTCACTGCCCAATAACCAATTTGATCCCAGGGCAAAGAATAACCAGTTACACCGAAAGATACGGTCAGCACACCCAAAATTACACCCGTGACCCAAGTTAATTCACGGGGTTTTTTGAATCCACCTGTGAGATAAACACGGAATACGTGCAGGATCATCATCAGAACCATCATACTTGCCGACCATCGATGGATGGATCGGATTAACCAACCAAAGTTCACTTCGGTCATTAGGTATTGAACAGAGGCAAAAGCTTCTGTAACGGTCGGACGATAGTAAAAAGTCATAGCAGAACCAGTAGCTACTTGTACTAAAAAAGAGGTAAGTGTGATCCCTCCTAGACAATAAAATATATTGACATGAGGAGGAACATATTTACTGGTTATATCATCCGCAATCGCCTGAATCTCGAGACGCTCTTCGAACCGATCGTATACTTTATTGAGATAGGTAAACTTAAATTCCCCCTCTGAAAACCGTACATGAGAATTTCCCTTCATACGGCTTGAACAAGAACACGCAAATGCTTTTGGACACGAATATATCAATTGGGAAAATATTGAGATACTTGATGGTTCGTTGCCTGACCAGCTGAGGAAATGAGGATTATTCGAAACAATCCAGCATTTCTATTGGAAGACTTCTATAGTGCCAAAATTTCAAATAGTGCCAAAATTTCAAATAGTGCCAAAATTTCAAGTCGGCTCATCCCTATGATAAATCACTATAGGCCCTTTGAACGATCTTTTACCCTATTCGTGTGATATAAGTTCCCTAGAAAAGAACTAATATAGACGATTGATAGGAATTATCTTGTCGAGATCTCAATAGATGAATCAATCCAAACCTAAGATTTAATTATACCCCGATGATTTTATCAAATCCCCAAAAGGTTCTCTGGGTAATAACCTTTTCATTTTCGCTCATCCGACGAAATATGCTAACTAAGAGAAATCAGATACTATATCATTCTTTGGTCATAATCAGCATAATTATGAGAGGGGATAGATCCTTCGATTTTTTATAGGAAATACCTCTTTCAATTTATTTATTGGAAGCCTGGTTACGAGGAAATAATAGGTACAAACCATAGTTAAGATCTTCCCGGAACATATCGATGATAGACCTCGTGCTCTAGAGATTCAATATCCTATCAATTAAATATCCAACGAGGTAGGACCATCTTTATGAAGATAACAGATCGGTCTTCTGTACTATTAATATGGATCGATTTCAACAAGTCGCACACCCATATTCCAAAAATCCTTAAAGAAAAGTAATTACACGATCAAACTATTGGAACAAGATAAGCTAAAAACTAAAAGCCCCTATTTGGTCTGGGTTTGGATCCCTCAGTTCTTTTTTTTTTGTTAAAGAGCTAAGCTCGCCGGACGGATTTTGGAGTTCCTCTAGCCCCAACTAACCGGGATCCCGTCCAATAAAACGGAAGAATTATAAATCTCCAAGATAATAGATAGGAATACTGCAAATAGAGCCATTGTAAAACCCATAAGAGGAGTAGTTCCCCATCCAGGAGCTACTTTACCATATTCCGAATTAAGCGGTTTTAAGGACGTTCCTACACCGGTTGCTCTTGGCGTGGTTTTGGAAGTATCATCAATGGTCTGTGTAGCCATAGAAACTATTGTATTGGTTTAGATCTGTTAACTTTGTTATTATATGGTAAACATACCATGATATTGGGATCACCTAATAATGGAAACTGCAACCTTAGTCACCATCTCCATATCTTGTTTACTTGTGAGCTTTACTGGTTATGCCCTATACACCGCCTTTGGGCAACCCTCTGAACAACTTAGGGATCCTTTTGAGGATCACGAGGACTAAATGAAAGAATGACCTTCCCCTATAGGGAAGGTCATTCTTTCATTGATGGGAGAGAAAGAATGAAGATTTGGAGAAGCAAAATTATTTTCCCCCTTTATTCAGAATTTTGGGTGGTTCTCGGAAGAAAATAGCGAAAAAGATTATCCCTAGGGTCGATACCAACAGGAATGTATAAACCAATGCTTCCATAGATTCGATCGTAATTTACAATTATGTAGATAGCTTTCGTACTAATATTGATTAGAGAAGAGATAGGAGCAATATCATACCACTTGTCTCTTAGTAGTTGGATCTCCTAGTTTTTGGAATGCTCCAAATTCTATTCGAGCATCCAAATCCGGGTCGATACCAGCAAAAACATCTCTGAATAGGGTTCTAGCACCATGCCAAATGTGTCCAGAAAAGAAAAGGAGAGCAAATGTAGCATGTCCGAAAGTAAACCAACCCCTTGGACTACTACGAAAAACACCATCGGATTTTAGAGTAGCACGATCTAATTCAAAAATTTCACCTAATTGAGCACGTCTAGCATATTTTTTTACTATAGCAGGATCACCAAAACTGACCCTGTCAAGTCCACCACCATAGAACTCAACAGTTACACCTACTTGTTCAACACTATACTTTGATTCTGCCCTCCTAAAAGGAACATCGGCTTTCACAATTCCTTCTTTGTCTACCAGAACTACTGGAAATGTTTCGAAAAAGGTAGGCATACGACGTACAAAAAGCTCATTTCCCTCCTTATCTTTGAAGATAGGGTGTCCTAACCAACCAACAGCTATTCCATCTCCATTGTCCATCGCACCTGCTCTGAATAACCCCCCCTTAGCTGGATTATTACCAATGTAATCATAAAAAGCGAGTTTTTCGGGAATTTTTGACCAAGCTTCCGATAGGCTCAAATTTTCGGCCAGACCGGCACGAACCCGTCGATCTATTTCTTGTTGGAAGTATCCCTGATCCCACTGGTAACGAGTGGGACCAAATAATTCGACCGGAGTAGTTGCGGAGCCATACCACATGGTTCCGGCAACAACGAAAGCTGCAAAAAACACAGCAGCAATACTGCTGGATAGGACCGTTTCAATATTCCCCATGCGTAATCCTACGTATAAACGTTGGGGAGGACGAACACTGAGATGGAATAGACCTGCTAATATACCCAATATACCTGCTGCAATATGATGAGAAGCTATTCCTCCCGGAACAAAAGGATCAAAACCTTCAGCTCCCCATGCTGGATCCACTGGTTGTATTTTTCCAGTTAGTCCATAAGGATCAGACACCCATATCCCAGGACCATACAAACCCGTTACATGAAATGCTCCAAATCCGAAACAAGCTACTCCTGAGAGGAATAAATGAATTCCAAATACTTTTGGCAAATCTAAACAAAGTTTTCCTGTACGTTCATCACAGAATATTTCCAAATCCCAATATACCCAATGCCAAATAGCTGCCAAAAAGCACAGACCAGAAAACATTATATGTGCCCCAGCCACACCTTCATAACTCCAAATACCAGGATTAATTACGGTTTCTCCGGTGATGTTCCATCCAGTCCATGAATCCTTTATTCCCAAACGAGTCATAAAAGGTATAACAAACATACCTTGTCTCCACATTGGATCAAGAACAGGATCAGATGGATCAAAAACAGCTAATTCGTACAGAGTCATTGAACCGGCCCAACCAGCAACTAGAGCTGTATGCATTATATGTACAGAAATTAACCGGCCAGGATCATTCAATACGACGGTATGAACGCGATACCAAGGCAAACCCATGCAAACACCCCTTTTTTTTTTTTATCAGAAAAAGTAGACACTATGTAACTTTCTCACATTGGATTGGAAGAGATCATGCTATCAAGCTAGACCCGGATCATCTCGAAGGTGAACATCTATTCACTTGGACATTGCTAATGATGGAACAGGTTCGAAACAATTCTGTTCATACATAATAGCAGGGAGAGGCAAAGATATTTTATCGTTTGTATGTACCAATACACAATGTGGGGATTGGTCCCATTTTTACTTAATTTGAAGAATCGGCGAAAAAAAAAGAGGAAACTTGCTATTTTTTCGATTTAAAGATAAGATGTGGTATACTTCAATTTTCTGTCGGACTTAGGGATAAAAAAAAGGAAAAAATGGAGTAAAATGATTACAAAGTTAAAAAATTAAATGAAATAAAGGAGTTAAAAAAAAATGCAAAATAAAATAATCCAAGCTTTTCAGTTTCTATTAGAAGTAATTGGTATAGTTCTATTAAACATGTTCATCTTTTTAGTTGTATTTTTCATTATCCTTTATATATTTAGGAATGATAAGAAAGATGAAGATGAAAAAAAAGATGAAGATGAAAATGATAGCGAGAATTAAAGAAGAAAAATGGAGCGGCAGATGAAGAAGAGAAAATAGAAGAGAAGAAAAGTGATTGATCTCGACAACATTTTATTCATACATCCATCAAGTCGATGGGATCATAGAGGTGAAAGAAACCCAAATGAATCTAGAAGTTATTGCGCAGCTCACTGTTCTGACTCTGACGGTTGTATCGGGCCCATTAGTCATTGTTTTATTAGCAGTTCGCAAAGGTAATCTATAATTACAATGAGCCATCATCGCCGGGAATGAAATACTTTGGTAAATAGTATTTCATCCCCGGCGATGGAGATTCATGTAATAATGAAAACGAGGTAATGATTGATAGAAACTTTCAATAGAGGTTGATAACTCCTCATCTTCCTATCGGTTGGACAAAAGATCGATCCGTATGTTACAATCGGATCGTGGCGGGTATAGTTTAGTGGTAAAAGTGTGATTCGTTACATTATCAACTCAAATAGTTGAAGGATCTTTTACATGGATTTTTGATCCATCTAAAGCTCTATTTCCAAATAGGTGAAAAACCTCCCCTATGAATGCTATGGTTCAGGAATAGCATACCTTCTCGTAATCTGGGTCTGAAATGATGAAAGAGAAACACATTTTTGGTTCCGAGATAGCGACACAGAATATTTTAAAGGTTAGAGAAATAACATATCTATGGAGATCCAAAGATCTTTTTTCATCGTGACTAAACCTTCAACTTATGGAAGGATCCAGTTGAAGCCGAATAGCTATAGAACGATGACTTTGGTTTACTTGGGTTATCAGCATTTCGTTCGAGCTCGGTGGAATTTGTTCTCCTGGGGATCGGAATCAGTAGAAATAGGGAACGAAGTAACTAGAAAGATTTGTGATTATTGAAAACTTTTCAATTTTATCTTTCTATAGGGATCATCTAGAAAGTGAGTAAGTATTCTACGATTCGGGCCCTTCTCTAAAAAAAAAAGAGAGAAGAGAAGAAAAGAGAATAAACTGACGTAGATGCTATGGGTACGATAAGAAATTAGGGTTTTATTAGAAAAGAGAGAAAAAAAAAAAAAAGAAAGAAGAGAAAGAATTGAAATCTCCTTTCAAAAAGATTTGATATAAATACTCCGCTTCTTCCCTCATACCACTCTCTATCCCCCATGAAGGAGCCGAATGACATGAAATTTTCATGTTCGGTTCTGAATTAGAGGCATTGAATAATCAATGTCGACTATAACCCCTAGCCTTCCAAGCTAACGATGCGGGTTCGATTCCCGCTACCCGCTAACAGATATCTACCTATTATCTATCTATATAGATAGAATAGGTAGATATCAAGTGATTATATAACATAATTTCACGATTCACTCGAAATCAAATTTCCATTTCAATTTGAAATAGATTCCATTCTTTTCCTATCCTAACTCATTGTGAATAAAAGGGGTAGATCGGGATAATGTATGCCAAAGAGAGTGAAAAGAAAAAAATGGAAGAGAGAGAGAGAGCGTCCATTGTCTAATGGATAGGACAGAGGTCTTCTAAACCTTTGGTATAGGTTCAAATCCTATTGGACGTAATACTCTTCAATTGTTCTAAATTGTTGTGCAATGTATTGGAACAAATTCTTCAGCTCTTTTTCCTGTTCCGAATGATCCCACCAAATGATCAAATATTCACTTTTGTTCTTGAAGTACAAAAAGTTCAGTATGTTCCTTAAGAGCCTCTTCCAGAAGGGCTTTCGCTTCTTCCGTAAATGTACCAGTAGAACGTATAATTTCTCCGAACTGAGGTTTATTCTTTATCAAATACTCGCGTAACCGAACGAGAAATTTTCTCACCTGTGCTATCTCTAATATATCCAGGTATCCATTCGTTCCGGTATAAATAGTAGCTATTTGTTCTTCTACTTTCAAAGGAGCCGCCTGAGATTGTTTGAGCAACTCACGTAATCGTTGACCCCTTGCCAACTGATCTTGAGTAGCTTTATCAAGATCGGAAGCAAATTGTGCAAAAGCTTCCAACTCTGCAAATTGAGCTAACTCTAATTTCAATTTTCCAGCTACCTTTTTCATAGCTTTTATCTGAGCCGCGGATCCTACTCTAGATACGGAAATACCCACATTAATAGCAGGTCGGATTCCGGCATTGAATAGATCGGCCGATGAAAATATTTGTCCATCGGTAATGGAAATTGCATTAGTGGGAATATAAGCTGAAACATCTCCAGCTTGAGTCTCAACTATTGGTAGAGCAGTAACACTCCCCTCACCTAACTGGGAACTTAATTTAGCTGCTCTTTCCGAGAGACGGGAATGCAAATAGAAAACATCTCCCGGATAAGCTTCTCGACCAGGTGGTCTTCTTAATAGAAGAGACATTTGTCGATAAGCTTGTGCCTGTTTGGAGAGATCATCATAAATGATTGATGTATGTTGTTTCTTATACATGAAGTATTCAGCCAAAGCTGCCCCTGTATAAGGAGCGAGATATTGTAATGTAGCGGGAGAATCCGCAGTTTCCGCTACCACAATGGTATATTCCATTGCGCCACGTTCTCGGAATGTATTAACTACCTGAGCCACGGAAGAAGCTTTTTGACCAATTGCTACATAGACACAGATGACATTTTGACTCTTTTGATTAGGAATAGTATCTGTAGCTACTGCTGTCTTGCCGGTCTGTCTGTCCCCAATAATTAATTCTCGCTGACCACGTCCTATAGGAATCATAGAATCAATAGCAATAAGCCCCGTTTGAAGGGGTTCATATACGGAACGTCTTGATATAATACCTGGGGCGGGAGATTCAATCAGTCGAAATTCGGAAGCTGAAATTTGACCCTTGCCATCAATGGGTTGGGCTAGAGCATTTACAACACGACCCAAATACGCATCACTTACTGGTATCTGAGCAATTTTTCCCGTTGCTCTCACGGAACTGCCTTCTTGTATCATCAAGCCATCGCCCATTAATACAGCTCCAACATTATCCGATCCCAAATTTAGGGCAATGCCTATTGTACCATCTCCAAATTCAACTAATTCCCCTGCCATTACTTCATCAAGACCATGAATACGAGCAATGCCATCTCCTACTTGAAGTACGGTGCCAAGATTACCAACTCTTACTTCGTTGTTATATTGTTCGATCTGTTTCCGTATAATACTACTAATTTCGTCGAGTCGAATATTTCCCATTAGCACTTATTAATTCTCTGTTGAGAAATAGGACCTATAACAACTAATCACTTGTGTTCATCATGGTTCTAAGCAGGCCAATATTGTGATCGATCGTACGTAAATGTAACTCAGTATTCAAACGACTATTCAAAGTTCCTATAGCTCTTCGTAAAGCTTGGCGAGAAACTTGTTGTCGGATCTGGTCAATTGCTCTTTGCTGTTCGGAGTAAACCGTCTCATTCTTGGGATCCTCTAATTGTTCCAAATTCTCAGAAGCAGCATTGATGAGATCCTCTTTCTCTCGTTCTATTTGGGAGTCTCCATTTACCCGGATTTCGCCCGCTATCATTTCCACTTCCCTTAAGCGAGCCCGAGCTTTCTCGAGCTGATCGATAGCTCCTTTACATAGTTCTTCCGAATTCCGAATAGTATTCAATATTTTCTGTTTACGGTTATCTAATAGATTACTTAATGAAAGTAGATTATCTATTCAAAAAATGAACGAATTCATAATCTCTTCCCAAACCGAACACGAATCTTTCGATTCATTCGGCTCTCCTGCTCAGTTCTTTGTTTATTCCCCAGGAACATATGCGTTCCCTTCCTTCATCAACACCAAGCCTGCCCTTTCCGTTCCGTTTACGGAATATTAGAATCAATCTATAAAAGACCGATATCTCCGAAGGGCTCTTTCAGCAAAAGGGATTTGCAATTATTAATAAAGTTTTTGTTTTTGTTGTCGTTTCCCCTTTTCTCTCATCTTCTTCCCCCATGAAATTTGAATCAATACGTTCCGTTCAATCAATTAATTTGTGCCTCCTCCTTTTTGTTCTATCGAATAATTTCCCTTCTGTGTAGGTCGTCAGTTTAGCATTGGAACTAAAATTGGATGGGAGATTGGGACTATTTTGAAGTAAATAGATCAAATTATTCCATTGATATGAATGTTATATATCGAATCAATCTCCAACTATGCCTTTGAATCCATCTCATCTTGACACAGCGGTGGAAAGAGTACCCAATTAGTTGTGCTTAGACTTCAAACAGTTCAGCTTTAACCATTCTAATGGTCCTCCCTCATTGGTTGGTATAAACTAAGAGTTCATTTCCCAATCAATTACGAAATGCTATAGTTCTTCACTATTCCCCATTCGGAAGTAATTCGTTGAGATCATGCACTTTTCTATCTCCAAAGTGCAGCTGGTTGGGCCCAGCCATATTATTCGAATATACAACTCGCACACACTCCCTTTCCAAAATAGATCAGTACACTAAGCACCAAACTTGGATTTATTATATTTGTTTCTAAAATATTGGTATTTGACCCGAAACCCCCAGCGGAAGGCCAATAACTCAAGGAAATGAAAGGATCAATTACATTTTTCATACGCTCTCCCCTCATAGATAAGGATATGTTCTACAGAATTTTGTTCTTTTCTTATTTGATCCTATCTAGTTCTGGATAAGAATATTTGGGATACTAAACTTAGTCCCAGGTCTTATATAAGGATAAAAAAAATTATTTGCCCCATCCACTCCCTTCCCTGCCGCACGCGTCATGAATCTTTCTGACCGAAGTATAGGTATAGGAAAAAAGACAATAATTCATTTGCTTATTATTCGGATCAGCCCCTCCCCTAAAAGAGCAGCTAAACAAGGGAATTCTTGGATAAATACTAATGGAATGACGAGGTGTAGGGATCTTTGTTTTCAGGATCAAACAAAGGGATTCGCAAATAGAAGTGCTAGGGCCACAACTAGTCCATAAATAGTTAAAGCTTCCATAAAAGCTAAACTTAGCAGTAAGGTACCTCGTATTTTACCTTCCGCTTCTGGTTGTCTTGCAATACCTTCTACAGCTTGGCCCGCAGCAGTGCCCTGACCAACGCCGGGTCCAATGGAAGCAAGCCCTACAGATAATCCAGCAGCAATAACGGAAGCAGCAGAAATTAAGGGATCCATGGTAATCTCCTCTTACTAAGGTTGGGAAATAGTTGATAATACGACAGTTTCATCTATTTAGTGTTCACCGATTGTTCAATTATGGAACGATTTCTTCCGAACAACTAAGAAACCAAAATATTTCGGTATCAAAGTGATAATATAAACGAATAGGGAAACCTATTATTCCCTATGAAAATATTTATTCTTCATCATATTCGAAATACAGATTCCAATTTATTGGACATATGAATTATTATAACGGAGAGAGAATAGACTGCGTAAGAGCCTATAAGTAATAATATATCACATCTATAGATGATATATTAATCCATAAAATCTATAAGGCTTATAATCAATATAAATGGATTAATATATTAAACGAACTATATACAAAGTAAACATGTTAAAAAATCCTCCCTTACTGGGAACAAAAATTTCATCGTTCTACGCCGGGATACATTCTTTACTCAACCAACTCCGATTAGTGAACCTGTTTGATCCTTCCTATTTTCTCTCATATCTCTATACAAATGGACCAATCTGATCCACTCTCTCTGGAGATCTAATGGACATAATTAGTAGTTAACTGATCTTCAATCTTTTTACCAAGCTCTTGTTACTAAGAATTCCGATTTGCTTCTACCATGCATATCAAGTCATGAGTTTGGACGATACTTAGAAAATCTTCTGTCTGATTGGACAGTGATTTAATGATGACCCTCCATGGATTCGCCTATATAAGCTGCAGCTAGAGTTGCAAAGATTAGAGCTTGAATACCGCTCGTAAATAATCCCAGGAACATTACAGGTATAGGAACTACTGAAGGTACCGGAGAAACAGGAACGGCAACTACCAATTCGTCAGCTAATATATTTCCAGAAAGTCGAAAACTAAGTGATAAAGGTTTTGTAAAATCCTCTAAGATGTTAATTGGTAAAAGTATTGGGGTTGGTTTAATATATTTACCAAAATAACCTAACCCCTTCTTTGCAAGACCTGCATAGAAATATGCTACTGACGTAAGCAAAGCTAGAGCAACTGTAGTATTAATATCATTTGTAGGTGCAGCTAACTCCCCATGAGGTAATTTTATAATTCCCCAAGGAAGAAGAGCACCTGACCAGTTAGAAACAAAGATAAATAGAAACAGAGTTCCAATAAAGGGAACCCAGGGACCATATTCTTCCTCCCCAATCTGAGTTCTGGTCAAGTCCCGAAAAAATTCGAGAATATATTCGACAAAATTTTGACCACCGGTAGGAATGGTTTGTGGATCTCGAACAGCTATGGTAGCTGAACCTAATAAGACAGCAATTACAACCCAAGAAGTTATAAGTACCTGTGCATGAACTTGAAACCCCCCGATTTGCCAATAAAAATGTTGACCCACCTCCACACCGGATATCTCGTAGATATGATTCAGTGTGCTAATAGGAGATCGTACGATATCCATATCCATATTACCTCCTTGTAAAAATTCACTTAAAGAAGAAAAGAAATGATTTTTGTCGAATGAGGGCTTCCTCAATTATTTCGCTCTCATCAGAATGTTTTATGTCACGAGATAATAAAATGGTTATTCCATTAAGAATATTTCAAATTTTGGAGCAGCCAACCGAACCAATAAATGAAATTCGCTCTTACGAGATCTTGGATGGAATAGCAGCCAACTCAGTAAATCTTCAGGTCCCTTTCTTTTTTCTATTTTCTTATTATTACTAATTTAATATCTATTAGCCCTTCATATAGCTATAATGACCTTAATGACCTTCCTTCGCAAATTGCTGACGTTGATCTGTTCAGGATCAATTGGATTGAAGCTATACCATCATCATTGGCTGGAATTGGGATATCCACGAGATCTGGATCACAGTCTGTATCAACTAAGCAAATTGTCGGAATACCCAAAATTCTACATTCCCCGAGAGCAATGGATTCTTCTTGTTGATTGGTAATTATCGCAATATCGGGTAAGCTCGTCATGTATCTAATCCCACCTAGATATTTCTGCAATTGGTCCAATTTTCTCTTGAGCATTGCTGCTTCTTTCTTTGGAGGTCGATTGAATCGTCCCGTATCTTGTTCTTTTTTTAAATCCTTGAACTTCTGAGGTCTCGTCTCTGTAGTAGACCAATTAGTTAACATACCACCAAGCCATTTTCTATTTACATAATGACATCGAGCTTCTGTAGCAGCTGATGCTACTAAATCAGCTGCTTGATATTTCGTACCAACTATCAGGAATTGTTTTCCCCTACCTGCTATATCAAACGCCAAATCACAAGCTTCTGATAAAGAACGAGCAGTTTTAGCGAGATTTATAATATGAGTATCTTTACGCTCTGTAAAAATGTAAGGTGCCATCTTAGGATTCCATTTCCTAGTTTTATGTCCTAAATGAACTCTTGCTTCCATCATCTCTTCCAAATCCATGTTCCAATATCTTTTGCTCATTCTCGTTCGCTTTCCTCCCCAAAATAATGAAATAACATGTAGCATAATATCTAATTATTCCAACGGAATCGATTACATCTCAAAGATTGCCTGTCTGTCTAGTACGTGGTATAAACGTTCTCACTCATAGAATATTTGATATTCATCCTATTATAGAATGAATAATCATGAACATAACAAGAAATCTCTTTATTAATCAAGACTATTTGAATGGCTGCTTCAAAATATTGTGAGAATTTTCTTGAATGGAAAAAAAAGAGACTTTGTGATAATGAAAGAAAATATCTTTCACTTTTTTGCTAAATAGATTCCTATTCCCCATTCTTGGATCCATTCCGTTCCGTTTCCCTGAACGGTGAATATGCTGTCCAGTACCGGCAGGTATAATCCCCCCGAGAATAACATTTTCCTTCAAGCCTTTCAACCAATCGATACGACCCTGTAGAGCAGCTTTAGCTAAGACCCGAGCAGTTTCCTGGAAACTTGCTTCGGATATAAAACTTTGAGTATTAAGAGATGCCCTTGTTATTCCTAATAACATGGTTTGATAGTAGATTGCCTCTTCCAGAGCACGATCCATTCTCTGTGCTCGTGATAATCCAATGAGTTCCCCCGGTGAAAAAACATTAGCCATTCCATCTTCTGAAATTAAGACTTTCGATGTCATTTGGCGTACAATAATCTCTATATGCTTATCACAAATTCGTACCCCTTGGGATCGGTAAACTTTTTGAATCTGATTGACCAAATGAATCTGACTTTGTTCCATAGTTATCCTAGCACTGATGAATAACCCCCAAAGACTTCCAAGAAATCTTGTCATATCTCCGGTCCAATTTTCAAAACTTTCTTTCAGATTCATCGATATTGAATTATTCAAACGGGCTTCTGACAATTGTTCAACTTTAGGAAGACCTTGAATTATATCACTGGATTTGAACCTTTCATATATCAATGTTATCAATGTATCTCCTTTGTCAATAATTTCTCCATAATGACCATGAACAGTCGCTTTTCGAGTAGCCAAATAGGGTTTAGCTGATCTAATGACTAAAGATTCCTCATCAACTGCTATAATTTGACCAGATTCGGGGAGTGGTTCATCCTCGGATATACATACACTTTCAGGAATTAATTGTCCAGGACTAACTACTGGAAATATTTTTTTGCAGAATTCGGATGAGGAAGAGCACCAATTTGGACCCAAGAGATTGGAAATGATGTTCCTGCACGGATCGAAATGAGAAATTCTCGTATTTTCGTCCATGAAATAGTATTTAGGTACTTGGAAAGTATTGAAAGAATTGTGGAAAATGGAATGTTTCTTCGACAATACTTTTTTATAAGTTAGAAAATGGGAGGATGGGAAGCGGTTGGTGATACTATGTAAATGACCCAAGAGACCCGAAAATTCAATGATTTTCCTCATAGGATCCTCTCTATTTGATTTATTTACCGTATCATAACATTTTGAATCATTGAATAGAACGATTCGAAAACAGTCAGATGGTGACAAAATCATAAAAGATCCACTGTCTTCTTCCCCATTATATAATGAACAAATAGTTCCTTGATGCTTACTAATTAATTGCCTCTCCCCATTGGAATAGAAAAGATTAGTGTGGTCCAATTTGTTATGGAACATCAAATTTGAACTTGCTTTATTGTCCCTTCTCCCCATGAAAAAAAGGGGGTATTTAATCAAGCTAATTTGAATCATATTGCTAACGATCTTATTTGTTCTTACTGAAGTAAGAGAAGCATAAGCCTCAGATTCTATAGAATCTATTTGTTCCCAATCAAATCCTAGACAAGTTTGAACCAATGGAATACTTGTGTCACTCATTACTTGGATTCGTTCACCATCTTCGTACGAACTAGAATTGCTAACTTGAATCTGCAAGTTGTCCCCTTCCCTCGATAAATCTAGGGAAAAGGATGTTGCCATAATGGGCCCATCAGGTATTCCATATTCAACGTTAGAATATCCAAAAATGGAATTTCTCTGTAGAACACCACTTTTGGGCATTCTAAGAATCGTATCAGGAAAAGATATTATTCTTTTTCCCCATTCTTTATCACACTGCAACGGGACGATGAATCGATTCATTTGCCTTTTCCCCTTCATATTGTAATTCTTAGGGGAAAGGGTGACATAAATAGAGTCTCGATGCTCGTTGGATATGGTCCGATCAGTTTCTGAATAACTGAAGATTTGTTCTTCCTTCCCATAGCAGTTTGAGTCACCTGATCTATGTTCCACTTGATCCACGTAAGAATCGGAAAGTGATTGATGTTTGGCAACAAAAGGTTGAACATCTACTTGATCCTGATGTTTATGAAATGGAAAGGGTACTACACCGGATCCGTATATACCTCCCGATAATATCCATAGATAACCCGTCCTGAGTATAGGATGAACATTACCGTGTACATATTCAGGTGCATGACACACATTGGTACTCCAGTGCATTTCTCCTTCTAGGTCAGAATATATATTTTTGCGAACTTTTTCCTTGAAGGAAGATGTTCTAGCACGAACCTCGGCAATAATTTGTTCCGATTCCACATATTGATCATTCTGAACCAAAAGTAAACTTTGTGGTGGAATAGTTAAGTTTTTTACTTGATCCTGACCATCAATAGTGATGGATAAGTTATTATGACATAGATAAGCAGGATGTCCATTACATGTACGTGTAGGATAAACCAAATTATCATTGAATTCAATCTTTCCATTGAAAGGGGCTCGTACATGTTCTGCAATATCACCAGTAAATACCCCCCCGGTATGAAAAGTCCTTAGTGTTAGTTGAGTTCCTGGTTCCCCAATGGATTGGCCTGCAATAATACCTACTGCTTCTCCTAATTCGATCAAGTGATTGTGAGTAGTACTCCGACCATAACATAATTGACAAATCCGAGATATACTCTTGCAAGTAAAGGGGGTTCGTATATATATTGGTTGTGTTCGAAGGTTTATTAATTGATTGGCAAGTCCAACCCCAATATCCTGATTGCGCGTGGCAATGCATCTCCTATTTATATATACATCGTCTGCTAGCACACGGCCAATCAGTATTTGTGTTCGTACAACAATTTCATTTCTGTCCCTCTCTCGACCTCGAATGGGACTTACGAAAATACCTTGGATAGTGCCACAATCTTTTCTACGTACTACGATGTGTTGAACCACTTCAACGAGTCTACGTGTGAGGTATCCAGCATCTGCTGTTCGTACAGCAGTATCCACAACTCCTTTACGAGCCCCATAACAGGAAATAATATATTCCGTTAAAGAGAGCCCTTCGCGTAAATTCCTTCGAATGGGTAGATCAATGATTTGTCCTTGAGGATCTGACATTAATCCTCTCATACCTACTAATTGGTGAACCTGAGATGTACTTCCCCTAGCTCCTGAGAAGGACATCACATGTACTGGATTTAAGGGATCAGTCATGCTAAAATTCGGATTCATTTCTTTTCTCAAATATTCACTTGTAGCATACCATATCTCAATCGATTGACGTAATTTTTCCACTGCATGTACATTCCCATAATGATTCTGTTTCTCTGAAACAGAACCTTGTTGCTCCGCATCTTGGACGAGCCATGCTTTGGAAGGTGCTGTTAAAAGATCATCAATTCCTAATGAAATAGCTGTATCAGTAGCTTGTTGAAAACCTGAAGTCTTTAGTTGATCTAAGATATGTGATGTATATGTCATTCCGAAGTGATCTATTAATCTGCTAATAAGCTTTTTAATGGCAGTTTTATCCATCACTTTATTATAAAAGGGCAAATTATCAAAGGGCAATCTAGTTCGTTCCTTCATAAGGAAAAATCTCCATATTTTCATGAGCAGGATTAAGCAATGGGTTTAAGCCGGTTATTCAAAGGCTTCCTCGATCTCTATATCTGCACTAATGAAAAGATCATAAGATCAATAACATTAGATCCTGAGAGCTGGTAGTGATTTCTTTGGGTGTTCAGAACGGGCAAAACCTTGTATGGCTTCTTCCATTTCTCGATTGAAACGAGTACGACCAACAGTTGTTCGAATATATATATTAAGGATTTCCCCCATTCTACCTTTTCTTATTCGATAATGTTCATGGATTTCGTGGAAGGTACCCAAAGATTCGTACTGAACCTCGATAGGGGCTTCTTGGTTTACTGAGGTAATGATACGTAAATCCACTTCCCCCCACCGGAGCCATAAGGGGCTGTATAAGTCAATTCGTTTCTGTCGATAAGCTCTGAGCACATCATCATAACTATAAAAAGAAGGTTTCTTACGGGAAAAGCTTTTCTTTTCCGAGTGATATGGATGGTACCTATTCCCATAAATACCTTGACTATTTCCGACCGTTGATATATAAAGTCCAAGAAGCATATCCTGAGTCGGTATAGAAATAGGATCTCCAATAGCTGGAGACAAAAGATTTGTCTCAGAAAACATTAGTAAACGAGCTTCTGCTCTAGCTTCCAGAGATAAAGGTACATGGACAGCCATCTGATCTCCGTCGAAGTCCGCATTAAATCCTCCACAAACCGATGGATGTGAACGAATGGCACGTCCTTCTACTAAAATAGGTTGAAACGCTTGTATTCCTAATCTGTGCAAGGTAGGTGCTCGATTCAACAATACGGGATGTCCTTGCATAACCTCTTGAAGTACTTCCCATACAATGGGTCCCTTATCTCGAATCATACTTTTAGCAGCTCTTAGGTTGGGAGCAATATGTCGTCCAATGAGACTACGAATTACAAATGCTTGAAAAAGCTCTATTGCTATTTCTGAGGGTAATCCACATTGATACAATGATAGAAAGGGACCCACCACAATAACGGAACGACCTGAATAATCAACTCGTTTCCCTAGTAAATTTTCACGAGATCTTCCCTCTTTACCTTCGATCACATCTGAGAACGATTTATAAGGCCTATCATGACTGTCTCTCATTGGTTGTCCACAGATGCCATTATCGAGAAGTGCATCTACGGCTTCCTGGATCAATTTTTTTTGACAAATAACAAATGACTCAGATCCACTTCTTGCTAATAAATTGGTAAGAGTATTATTCCGATTGATCACTCTTCGATAAAGTTCATTTAGATCTGACGAGGTAATAAGTCCACCTTCACCTAATTGAACGATTGGCCTCGGTTCGGGAGGAAGAACTGGTAATAGGCATAAGACCATCCATTTTGGTTCTATATTTGTTCGGAGAAAATGTTTAGCCAATTTCATACGTCCAACCAGAAAATCCTTTCTTCTTCGAATTGTTTCATCCTCCCATCCATCCACAGTAGATTCTTGATCCTCCTCCAATCTATTCCATTTCAATTCCACCAAGTTCTTCCATTCCATATGTGAACGATCTATAATAATTTGAAGATCCAGACCAGTGAGTTGTTCCCTTATAGCATCTCCCCCAGTAGCTATTTCTCTCTCTTGAAATGTTCCAGAACCCCGAGCAAAGAGGTAATGAGAACGAGCAGAGAGGTAATGAGGAATAATATCTCTCCAGGATTGAATCTCATAATTGAATGTACCCCGTGATCTCAATAAAGTTGGTTTGTTAGCTATGGGCCTAGCAATAAAAAGATTCGGATAGGTTTTTCTAAGATTTCCCCCCCTCAGGATCGGACATGAAAGTTTCCTCTCATCCGGCTCAAGTAACTAAAAAAAAAAAAAAATATATATATATATATGTATATACAACTATTTTTCGCTCTGAAGAGAGACCGCTACTCTCTGCTCAAGTTCCAGGTGAAATTGAGTATTCCTTTACGATTCTACAACATAGATATGGAATTATTGAGCAGTCTCTTCCCTTCCGAACAATCCATTTCTTCTTGAAATGACCTTCAATTAGGGATTTACTTGTCTTTATCTCGTTCCATTTGATCCTTTAGGTTCCTGCTTGCTTTACTTCGATGGTTACAATACTATTGATCGAAGCATATGTGCGATGAATAGACTCCTATAGCCATATCTTTGGTCCGAAATACCTCTGGGATAACCCAAATGAAAGAGAATTACTTTCGAATTCCATTATATGAAAGAAGTGTTTTCACGAAGTTCAATTAGCAAATTGATACAGAATATCTAAACCCTGGACTAATTCCTCTTTCTCAACATCTCTTCAAGATGCTTATAATTCTGAGCTTCATGCTACTCCTCTGGAGGGACATGTCAGAGCTAAAGGCATCCCAATGAGATTGAATAGGATGACAGTTCCTTATTACGGATCTGTATGATCGGAACTTGTGATCAAGTCACACATCGCAGTATACTGGGCCTTCTAATTCTTTCCGAGTTTTAGCTAATAGATTCGCAATATAACTAGGAAGACGTTTCAAATACCATATGTGAGCCACCGGACATGCCAGTTTAATGTATCCCATTCGATATCTTCGAATTCGAGAATCAACGAATTCAACTCCACATTGTGTGCAAAATTTAGAGTCTATCTTCTCATTTCCGATCCCTGGAGAATTTCCACAAGAACAAACCCTACTTTTGATAGGTCCAAAGATTCTTTCACAAAACGATCCATCTCTTTCTGGTTTATTAGTTTCATAATGTAGAGTATAGGGTTTAGTCACCTGTCCAACTATCTCGCCATTAGGTAAAATTTTTTCGGACCAAGCACAAATCTGTTCGGGAGAAGCTAATCCAATTCGAAGTTGTTGATGTTTATTCTGGTCAATCATAAAAGATCTCGATTCATTCTGATCAAACTTCCTCTCTATCTATCTGAAAGTCTTTCTCAGATATAATAGCATGATTCAATTCTAGAGCTAAAGATCGTAATTCTCGAATGAGCAATCGGAAAGATTCTGGAGCAGTGTCAGGTTTAGGTATTGGCCCTCCAGTGATAATGGCACCAAGTACTTCATTACGAGTTCTAATATGGTCAGATTTGAGAGTAAGCATCTCTTGTAAAATATAAGCAACACCAAAACCTTCTAGAGCCCAAACTTCCATTTCTCCTATTCGTTGCCCCCCTCGTTTGGATTTTCCTCTAAGAGGTTGTTGTGTAACCCGTGCATAAGGTCCACTCGAACGTGCATGTATTTTATCATCAACTTGATGACTCAATTTCGACATATAAGCTTTTCCTATTGTAACAGGTTGTTCAAAAACATCTCCTGTTCTTCCATCGATTAATCTATGTTTTCCAGGATGATCCGGTTCGAATACCCATGGATTAGCTGTTTGCTCACTAGCTTTATAAAGCTCAGGAAACACTAGTTTTCTCGAAGCTTCTCGCTCGTATCTTTCGTCAAAAGGTGTTATTCTATAATGTTTGTTCATCGGGTTTCCTGCTAAACCGGGCAAACATTCAAAGATCTGTCCTACATTCATTCGTGAAGGTACCCCTAATGGATTCAATACCATATCAACTGGTATTCCATTTTGCAAATAGGGCATATCTTGTCTGGGCAAAACTATTGAAATAATACCTTTATTACCATGCCTTCCAGCTACTTTATCACCCACTTGTATCTTACGTTTTTGTGATATATATACGTGGACTGTTTCCGCATTATCACCGGAATCATCTACTCTATTGATCCATCTCACATCAATAACTCGACCTCTTCCACCTATAGGTGTTCTGAGACAATTTTCTCTCGCAGTGGATACCTCAATACCAAATATGGTTTGTAATAATCTTCCTTCCGGGGCACATAATGATTCTTCTGTTGTTTGAGGCGTTAATTTACCTACCAAAACATCACCTGTTTCTATCCAAGATCCTAGCATTACAAGACCATTTTCGTCCAAATGACGAAGTGAATGAGCATCTAAATGAGGTATTTCTCTAGTGATTCTTTCAGGACCCTGGCTCGTCATACAGATTTCAATCCTGTACCTTACGATATGGAAAGAGGTATAAATATCTTCATATACCAGACGTTCACTAATGAGTATTGCGTCTTCGAAATTGTATCCTTCCCATGGCATATAAGCTACTAAAACGTTTTTTCCCAAAGAGAGTTCTCCCCCTACCGTAGCCGCACCGTCCGCCAGAATTTGTCCCTTCTTTACACATTCCCCTTGACGAACTTGAGGTTTTTGATGCGTACAAGTATTGGTATTAGAACGTTGATATATAACCAATTCTGTTCGTACAGTGTCTCCATTAACCGATGAAGTGATATTTACAGCATCGATATACTCGATCCTTCCCTCTTGTGTAGCTATAGCTACACTTCCTGAATCTAGAGCTGCTTGACCTTCCAACCCAGTTCCGGCAATGCACTTCTCGGGTTGAAAAAGTGGAACTGCTTGACGCTGCATATTAGAACCCATTAGAGCGCGATTCGCATCATTATGTTCGAGAAAAGGAATAAGGGAAACTCCAACAGAAAAATATTGGAAAGGAAAAATACTTCTGAAATGGATTTGTTCCCATGCAATAACTATAAATTCTTGTCGGTATCGAGCTGGAGTAATTTGTTCCTCTTGAATCCCTTGATTTAACGCCAAAGAATTTCCCGTAGCTATCCGATAGTATTCATCCTCATCTTCTCCCGGTAATAGATAAACCATATGTTCTTCTCTCGATCTCTCAGAGATCTTATAGAATGGACTTTGTAAAGAACCACACTGACCAATCTTTGCATGAATAGATAATGATGCAACAAGTCCAGCATTCATTCCTTCGGACGTATCGATTGGACAAATACGCCCATAATAACTGGGATGAATATCCCGTGTCCGAAAACTAGCAGTTCGCCCTGTTAAGCCCCCAGGGCCTAAATGGCTCAATTTTCGCCCATGAGCTATTTCCGTCAATGGATTAGTTTGATCTAAAAATTGGGATAAGGGGTGTGAACCAAAAAAATCTTGAAAAGTGTTTTTTAATAGAGTTGAAGTTACCAAGTTCTGAGGAGTTGATCTACGCTTGGTTGCTCTGTGTATAGTTCTTCGAACTGCATCTTCCAAACGACCTAGAGCTAATCTGAATTGATTCTGTAATAAATCTGCTACAGAACGAATACGTCGATTTCTAAGGTGATCTATATCATCGAGTGTACCCATTCCAAATTTCACTCCGATAAGGTAATCCACAGCAGCCAATACATCTTGTGGCAATGAAAAAATCTCGTTCTCGGGTATATCAAGATTCAGTTTTTGGTTCGGATTTCGTCGACCAATCTTTCCCAATTCACATCTTTGTCGGAAAAATTTTTCCTGCAATTCTTTACATAGAGACTCGGAAAATACCAAATCGCCACTTACACAGTAGAGTTTTTTATAAAACTCCAGAATGGCTTTTTCCTTCGACCAGATATATTCCTCCCGCTCCCACCTCCCCTTCTTCTTTTTCAGTAAAAAGAAAAATTTTTCGGGATAGCGAGTATTGTCCAGAATCTCTTCGAGATTTAAACCCATAGCTGATAATAGAACTGGAATAGATATTTTTCGTTTTCTGCTTACACGAGCCCATATCCTTTCTCCCACATCGATCTCTAATTTCGATCTTCTTCCCCAATCTGAAATCAGAGTGCCAGTATATATATAGTTTATTCTATTATGGTCTAATTCTGAACGGTAATAAATACCGGGACTTATTAATATCTGATTCACCACGATTCTGTAAATTCCATTTACTACAAACGTTCCATGGGAATTCATTAAAGGAATATTTCCGAGAAATACAGTTTGTTTCTGTATCTTACTACTATTCCTCCGAATCGATCTTGCTGGTACATATAATTCAGAGTAATATGTAAGGGACTGATATACAGCATCTCTCTCTTTTATAAAAGGTTCTGCTAATTCATATTCATTACCAAAAAGCCTGGATTCAATTTCTTTATCTGTATCCTCAATTTTCGGAAAATTATGGAGTTCTTCCATCAAGCCCTGATCGATGAAACGACAAAATCCTTCAAATTGTATCTTACCAAATTCGGGGATTGTAAACGCTCCCTCATTTTCATCTAATCGCATTGGAAGTTTCCCATCTGTCAAAAAGTCTATTAAATTATTCCCGATTGATCTATATGGATCAATCCGACAAAAAAGATTCGGATTTATATTCAGTTTTCACTATATCCCATTAAATTCTACCCGTATCCAGATATACTTCCAATTAGAAAAAAAAAAAAAAAATAAGGAAGAGGAGAGGTACTTTGATACTTTCATCCAACCACGTGAAATGGAGCTATGAACGAATGAATCAAACCATTCTTAAATGTGAATCTCACTTAGAATTTTTCCTAATGAAAATAGTAAGATTGAAAGATGGAGAACAAATTAGATCCATTTCCTTTATAGTTGACTTTAGCATACATCTCATACTATACTTAAAGGACGGACGAATGATTTTAAAGGACGACAGATTCGATCTGTCCATGGCATTCCCATATCTCGGCGACATAGCCAAGCGGTAAGGCAGAGGACTGCAAATCCTCCATCCCCAGTTCGAATCCGGGTGTCGCCTTGTTGAGGTAAGTAAATGGAAGGAAAAGTCTTGATTTCCATTACAGAACCTCTGGAGACATATTGGTACATATTACCAATATAGATAGTGAGTTACGTACATTTGATCCCGATTCCGTCGTGAATGTACGACCCTCGAGTTAGTTATAGTAACTCGTTGGTCAATGATCAAATGGATTTATTTATCTCTCATATGAGCTCGAACGTCAGTAACGTTCAGAATGGAAAGGTGGTCCATTTCAACTTAAACTTTGCACTATCATTAATAGTTCCATTATCATCTCGATAATGAAATCATTTTTTTTTAGAGAACATCATCCGTATGGATATAGTCGGTATAACTTGGGCTGCTTTAATGGTAGTTTTTACATTTTCCCTTTCACTCGTAGTATGGGGGAGAAGTGGATTATAATAGTAATGCTTAAGAATCAATTATTGTGTTCCTTCCAGATCATGCATGAGAATATCTCATGTTCCATAAGGATCCAGTAATTTTGAATCTTCGTTCCAAATTGAAAGACTCTTTCCATGGAATTATTTCCTCTTTATCCCCGCAAGGGCTGTGCATAATCCCTTATCATTATCATTGTCCTATGATATTTTCATAGGACAAATATGATTATTTCTAACAGGTTTTAATTAATTAGTTCTTTTCTAGAACTAATCGATAATCTCGTTTCTTCCACTGAAGAACGATCTCTCTTCTATTTCTTAGTAGGAATAGAAAGAAATAGTCCCTGTTTTACCGGATGGTTCCAAATTGATCGGATCTTATATGAATTCCGTTCTCGCGGAAAAATATGGGACATAAGTCATAGATTCCTTTGCTTTTTCTTATACCATTTCAAGTTCCATATCTAATATGGACTAGATAACAATGTTCGTACCGGAAAAAGATGTTCAACTTTGCAATCCACAAGTACGTTCAGAATAACATCTGTCTACATTGGGTCTATTTTTTCCAGGGGCATGAAGAAGGTGATCAGCTCCGCTCTTTTATGGTACGAGGCCCTTCATCCTACATTTACCATATATGGACAAGTACTATTAAGATATATTTATCCATATATGGGTGTAGAAGAAGTAGTAAAAAGAAAAGATTAGATAGTCTTTTCCTTCGGACTACTTCTTTTCAAAAGAAATGAAAAAGCAATCCCTACCCTGTATTGTTGTAAGATACAAAATACCACCTTACCCTGTATTGGTGTAATACAATAGATCCCATAACCTATTTTAAACTTATGATCTAGATCATTTGGATCTATCCAGTGATCAGTAATCACTCGATTTTCATAAAAATCAATTGTTTCCACTACTTGCACTGGCCGTTTTTACGTAAGGGATAAATAGAAAAGCAGTAGAAATTGCAAGGAACAGTAGAACAGCAATAAATGCAAGGGTATTTACTTCCATGATCTCCTGATCTTTACTTCGTTCAAAAATAGCTCGAGATTGAATTTCATAGAGATGAATGAATCTTTCAAGATCCATGAAATAGATGTAATTGATAGAATCGGTTCGAGTAACGGAATCTAACTAACGGATTGAATGAATTCTTCGATGAAAATAGTATAACATAATATGATCACTTTTGATAATACTAGTAAGAAAAACTTACGTGCATCAGAAAACGTTCCGATCAACACATGTCTGTATCATTTCGAAAGAATAGGATTCGTACGAATAATAACCTTCTGCTACTCCAGAAGACGTTCGTCAGACATGAGAGGTATTTCGCTTGGATCTCCACGAGTTAGATGGAATCTTGAACCTATCCCGGTCCGGTGATGATATAGAAGTCTCCCATATTGAATTTATCCAGAGGCCCACCCATGACCCTGGAATGAGAAGGACTAGTCCATCCAGATCCTGATCTGATCATTATTAGAAAGACAATAGAGTGTCTAGAAATCCACTGGTTATCGATCATGAAAAAGAAGTATTAGCATGAAATACTCACAATATTCCTGGGGAGCAACAGAAGGGAGATCTACTGTAAATTATTGGGGGGAATTCTCTATAGGGATCTCTGTGGGATTTTGACCTAGGAGGACTACCTCTGTGTCATCCTAAAATCTATTGATCTTCCTATGTTTTTGATAAGAGAATTTGATTCTTCGGGGAGGGAAGAATATTTCTTGCAGATTCAATCTGATTATTAGATTTTCTCCCCGAAAGAAGGGTCTTTTTCCAAACTGAATTATTGATCTGGTGAATGTATCTAATGGATAGATATACTAAATATCTAGTATATCTATTCAACCCTATTATTTTTTTCACTCTTCTACGGGTATTAAGAGCTTAATTGATTAACTTATTGGATCGGGACTGACGGGGCTCGAACCCGCAACTTCCGTCTTGACAGGGCGGTACTCTAACCAATTGAACTACAATCCCAATAAAGTAAAGTTCACCTACTATTCATATTTATTCTATGGTAGATGCTAGATAGATCGTATAGATTACGTGAGTGCTAGGTCGATGAAATATCTTATCCTTCTCTTTCATCTTTAAAAGTATCAATTCATATGGAATTGGACACATATCCATATGATATGAATATATATAGATATCGGGGTTCAATAACCCACTATCTTTTCATCCATGATTGGCATGAATATAATCATACCGATAGATTGATATTGATGATATCGGTTGGGTCGAGCTGGATTTGAACCAGCGTAGGCATATTGCCAACGGATTTACAGTCCGTCCTCATTAACCACTCGGGCATCGACCCAGGAACAAGAAAGTAATTCAAAGTCTTTAGGTTAAGACATCGAACGAAACGAATGGATATCCTATTTCATGGTACCCCTAGGGGAAGTCGAATCCCCGTTGCCTCCTTGAAAGAGAGATGTCCTGATCCACTAGACGATAGGGGCCGCCAAGAATTATACTATGAAAGTGACCCGAAAGTTGTCAATAGTATGACCAGAATTCCATTTTCTTATTGGTTTCCTTATTGGTTTTCAAGAAACTTCCCTATCTATGAAGAAAGACCATTTGAAAAACAAAGATAGAAATTATCTCCTTCTTTCAATTTGATTTTCACACGTGATCCGGAGAAATAATTTCGTGATTTTTATGAATCATACTATTGTTTGGTATTCAAGTATTCATATATTATACAAAGATTGATGATTTATTCTGTTGTACTTATAATTAGGATCCCGGAGATTACGTAATGCTTACTCTTAAGCTGTTCGTTTACACAGTAGTGATATTTTTCATTTCTCTTTTTATCTTTGGATTTCTATCGAACGATCCAGGACGTAATCCCGGACGTAAAGAATAGCGAAAAAAAGTATCTAGGTTAATGAGTCTTTTCCGTTCCGTAGAAAGATTCGGAGTTATCCGCAATAGTGACCGAACGGAGAGAGAGGGATTCGAACCCTCGGTACGGATAATCCGTACTACGGATTAGCAATCCGCCGCTTTGGTCCGCTCAGCCATCTCTCCAAGATGGAAAAGTTCTTGTTTAACAAAATGAATGGTGGAGTAAAGGTGTATACCATAGCATGTACAGATTGTATCGACAATATAACGAATATTGCAATTATTCAGTTAGAAAAAAACGAATCTGGCGAATTGTATTTTTCATTTCGTTTCAAAAGATTTTGCCTTTTTTCTGACCTGCCCGGCCAGTGGCCAGGCAGGTCAGAAAAAAGAAAGAATCAATCATACAATGCTTTACCTAATTTGATAGCTAAATTAATTGTTGCAAAAGCAAGAACAAAAGCTATAAAAAATTGAACCTCTATTATCATCTCTTCATTCCCTCTCCAATCATTTTTAATAAATGAGTTACACGGATTAGTCCATTTATTCCTCTCCAGTCTCAAATTTCAATATCTAGATATTGAAATACATGAATGGACTCTCTATCTATTTTATGTCTTATTGTAAAGATATAAATTGCTCAAGGCTATAGGTTCCTGATCGAAACTACACAGATGGGGAAGAAGAAGAGAAAATAGAAGAAAAGAAAAGTGATTGATCTCAACAAAACAAAATTTTATTCATACGTTCATCGAGTTGATGGGATCATAGGGGTGAAAGAAAACCAAATGGATCTAGAGGTTATTGCACAGCTTACTGTTCTGACTCTAATGGTCGTATCAGGCCCATTAGTAATAGATAGAGCTTTGGATGGATCAGAGATCCATGTAAAATATCCTTTGACTATTTGAGTTGATAATTTAACGAATCACACTCACAAACTATACACGCCACAACCCCATCGACAAATATTCCGCCACTCCTTTCCTTCCACATTTGAATCCCAATTCCGGAATTCCTTAATTATTGCTCTTCCATTTCCGAGAGAGAAGAAAGGATTCTATCAATTATAGGTTGTTCTTTCCCTTTATCAAGAAATTTTTTCCTCAACTCCTCTAATCTTCTAATCTTCTAATTGAATTATTTAGAATTCATTTTCGAAAGATCTTCCTCTTCCGGGAGAGAAGGGAGGATTCCATTAAATAAAGGTTGTTCATATTTATTTTACTTGATCTGAGAGCCATAAACTGGACTGGAATGGATGATCCATCTTTTTAGCTCTCAATCTTTGTTGATCTCTTATAGTAATAGGTTTGCAAAGGTAACTTGGTATATCTACCATATGGTCATTGACCCGGATATGTCCATGATTAACTAATTGTCTAGCACCCGGAATGGTGGGAGCCATACCCAATTGAAAAATAATATTATCCGAACGCATTTCAAGTAATTGCAATAAGACCTGGCCCGTTGATCCTTTGGCTCTTCTAGCAATACCAACATATTGATTGTTCCCGGGCATAACTTGTATCCATTCGCTTCGTATCAGTTCAGCCCGGAGTTTCCAGTATAGCCATCCCCACCCTCCTCTCATGTAAACCTACGAGCTACTAATAAATGTTCTCAACTTGATATCTATAAAAATAGATGGATCATATGTATCCAATTTGTTATCCATATATCGTAAATCGGACTCACTCATTAATATATGATGGGGGGGCCCTTTTAACTCAGCGGTAGAGTAACGCCATGGTAAGGCGTAAGTCATCGGTTCAAGTCCGATAAAGGGCTCATATTTCCTACGAAGAAAGAAGGCCCGGGTGTCCATTTCTCTATCTATGTAATAGATAGAAATATGGACACCGAAATAAGAAAATGAAAGTGAATCCAGTCCGTTTTTTCTTTTCTTTTATGGGCGAACGACGGGAATTGAACCCGCGCGTGGTGGATTCACAATCCACTGCCTTGGTCCACTTGGCTACGTCCGCCCCGGAAAAACAAACCAATTGTCTCTATCTACAGTCATTTCTTCTTGGAAGAAATGACGAGGCTAACGTTTGTATGTGGGTCGGCGACCTCTTACAGGGGATCAAAGCAAGATCGATGACTAATTCCCAACCAACTATCGAACAAGTTTTTATTAAGTATTTAATATTTATTCCGGAGACATATCCCGATCCCATCCTTCCTCAGTTCTTTCGAACGTGAATAATCTTTCTTTTTTCGTATCGATCCTTTGTCCATTCACCCATGGACGATAACGATCGTTTCTTCCCTTCCAGTCAGATTATCATTTTGTTCTAAAAAAACGCAGTTTTGCAGATTGGTTCGGTAGATCCCACGTTATTCGAGTTGTAACGAAACGAACGGGCCATCAACATGAACATGGTTCGGTGTAAATTGAAAGAGATCTATCTTGGGATTTCTTTTATGTTTTATCTTGATACTCAGATCTTGTCCGCCCGAACAACTCTGGGCGGGGTATTTAATCGGAGGGTCGTTGTTTCAAATGATCGAGGCTGCGGCTGCGTCGACAAGTTCGACCCTATCCGCTTGTTACATATTCAGATTCAATGAAATCTAGACCCTTGGAACTCGTATCCTTCTCGTATTAGAAAAGATAGGGCTTTGCATCCAATCTGGAAAATTTTGCCATCTTACATGCACGGTTAGAAGACCAATCAAGTTCTTTTTTATATTATTATGCAGGTGATGGGACAAATATACAAATTTAGAGGCTCATCTATCAATGGAGATAGTGAACATTTTACAGTATTGAAAGAAGACGAATGAGAAAAGGGGAATCTCTGTCGTCAAAGATTTGGTTGGAACGAAGGAAGTATCAAAGAATTAGAACATGCGTTTCTTTATGTTTTTACTGGAACGGGTTGAGGAGTAGATCTTTTACATTCGTACTATCCAGATCTCATAGTAGCAAAAGGGATAAAAGGATCGAGTGACCGGGGAATGAGTAAGGTTCGAAGGATTCAGTTTCTTCAGAAATGAAAGCAGTACTATGCATTCAACATATGACAAATATGAAATCGGTTCCGTTCGATTAATCAAATAAAAATCAATCCGTTGTCTTTCAGTTCATTCGTTTTAATGGTTGATACAGGTCAATCGGAACAGGATTGGTAGACGCCAATCGATCCGTGGAACGTATCAAATCTTTCACGTTTAAGTTCGTTATGAGCCTGGGCTCATTACGATATAATATCATTTCGGACAGATCTATTGTCTAGCCGACTATTTGTAACGGGGCAGAACAGGGCTTCTTTTGGGTCGCAGTCCACAAAATTGATGAGCAAGGGGTAATAGTTTCATTCCAACAGATTTATTTATTCTATTGTTTCAGAACGCATTCCATGAAATATGTGTATTCTATAGAATAGTGGGGTAGATTTATGCAAACGTTGGTCCAGATATAGATCCAATATGCGTAGCCGATAGATTGCATTTTTTTGGTATGTTAACAGAACGGAACTAGAGGAAAGAGTGTTTGTCCCAATATGAAAATATTGGGTCTAAAAAACCATGTGATGATCTTAGGTGGAGAAAGAAAACAAACCAAAGGTTCGCCTTTAGCTAGGATGGATCAACTCCATAGAATTGACCTTTCCAGGTATTCGGAATATCCGTAGTACTTCCCACTTCTATGGTTCAAGAATAGGTTCGATTTACCACACATAACATATTGTGTAGAATCCTAGTGGATCAAGATCTTCGCCCCGATCTTTAGCAAAGGGATAGACCCGGGATTTTCGATTGAACGGAAGAGTACTTCGTTCGTTCAACCCCAACGGAATGCGTTGCATTTGGATGGAGCTAAAAGCCACATGTCCGATCGATACTTTGACTGGAATATGGATTGCTTTAAACATATTCTATTCCAGAGAACTCCCGAGTTTTTCGAAGAACTAGCGATAAAAATGAACAAAAGCGGTTCCGAACTAGACGATGTTATAATGGGAATTATAACAAACATTGTACAAATCCAAGTAATATAGATAGTATTGAATACCTCAATCCTCTATCTCTATTTTGAGATAGAATCTATCTATAAGTGCCTCGAAAAAAAAAAAAGAAACAAAAGAAAAACGCCTTGTTTCTTGTATGTTTCAATTAGTTCCAGTCCTACGATCCGAACTCTTTGGATCGGACAGATACTTCTATAGATCCCCTTCTTAGAGATTCCCTTGAGAATAAAAGGGAAAGGAGGAAGCTATTCATCATACTAGCTAGGAATCCCCTACACCTTATTCATAAGGTTCCAAGAATCAATCCTAATTACTTACTATTAAAACGAAGGCCAAGATCCAATAGACTGGGATCACTCATTAGAACCTTGGGTCTATCGGAAGTGAATTAGTAACCCCCAATAATGTAATGGATGATGATTGGATATCATCATGTCAGTCGTTACTTAACTTCTTTTCTTTCCCCCCCCCTTTTTTTTTTTCATTAAGAAAAAAAGGGTTTATAGGCCCGATCATCTGGTATCGGATCAAGATCGATCGATGAGAAATACTAATCTGCCTGCCCTGTTCCAACGTTCCCATCCATCGATTTTGATAAGGACAAGATATTGATATGATCCGAAAGACTTTGAAAGTCCAAGTCATAGGGACTATGAGGGGATATATATATAAGAGTAGTGTAACTTAGTGGAATGTATAGGGCTATACGGGCTCGAACCGTAGACCTTCTCGGTAGAACAGATCAAAGTTCTTATTATCAAAATAATTTGAACTGTTCCAAGAACCCAACATGCATTTTATCGCATTGGGCTCTTTCATTAACTGATGGAAAGATCGGTTAGTCTGCCATTCTCCTCTTTCCAGGAAAGATACTAATATGGCTCCGTGTGCTCCAAATTCTTACCCTTCGGAAGCAATCCCAAAGTGATTCAAAAGGTTTCCTTGACGTAGGTCTGCCTTGCTCGGGCATAGATTGACTCAAATAGAGTCTCCTCTAGCGCTCCAAAAAGAAAATATGACACTTCATACACCTAAAAGTGTCATAGAGCGAAAAGAATCTATTTTGAGGTCCCCGTATTATACTCATTATGCCTGGCATTGAACGGAGCTGGGATTGACCATATCAATTAGATTCGTAATTCGAATCGGATCGAACTTCATCTTTGTCATGCTATTGTTCCCCAGAGAAACACATTGATAGAGTAAGACTTTTTCACATAGAATCTATTTCGTGGATCGGACGAATCGATAAACTCTCCCGAAAACCATTGGCGCACGTGTAAACGAGGTGCTCTACCTTGCTGAGCTATAGCCCTTCCCAGTCTTGGTGATACACTACTATACTATACTAACCAGATGGATCACTTTCTGTCAAGGTAGATATTTCATGATCCGATACTATGATCCAATACGTTCCAATAAGTTCGATCTGTGCCAGGGACACATTGTCTATACATTGAATTCCATATAGAATCGTTTATAAGTCCAACTCTACCTATGAGAATAAATGACCCACTTAACTCAGTGGTTAGAGTATCGCTTTCATACGGCGAGAGTCGTTGGTTCAAATCCAATAGTAGGTAAACTTATTAGATACCATTGAAGAGTCGATGGCATCTAATAAGTTTGACTCCACTTGTTTGGATCGAGGCGGAACATTGAATCCATTTTCAGATATTTATAGGAAATGTTTAATTAGAGACGGGGGGGCTAGCACTGATAGCTTCTAATCGTGTTCTAGCTCTTTTCAGAGCTACATCAGCCTCAATTGCTTGTCTTTTGCCTTCGGCTCGAGCTAAGTCAGCTTTAGCTACTTTAAAGGTTTCCTGGGCTTCTTTGAGATCGATGTCAACATCTCTCTCTGCATTATTTACCAATACGGTGATTCTATCATTGTCTATCTTGGCGAAACCGCCCATCAAAGCCATAGTGGACCACTGCCCATTAAGACGTATTTTCATAACTCCTATATCTACAGCTGCCACAAGTGAAGCATGATTGGGTAATACGCCAATTTGACCACTATTAGTAGATAAGATTATTTCTTGAACTTCTGAATCCCAAATGACTCGATTAGGAGACAGTACACGAAGATTTAAGGTCATTTTCAGAATTAACTTTCCGTTTTGGAGTTCATAGCCTTCGCGGTAGCTTCATCAATGTTACCCACTAAATAAAAAGACTGTTCGGTAATACCATCTAATTCTCCGGAAAGGATCATTTGAAACCCTCTAATGGTTTCCATGAGACCAACATATTTGCCCGGGAAACCTGTGAATACCTCTGCTACGAAAAAGGGTTGTGATAAGAAACGTTCAATTTTTCTTGCTCTTGCTACGATTAAACGATCTTCCTCCGATAATTCATCCAGTCCAGGAATAGCTATAATGTCTTGAAGTTCCTTATAACGTTGTAAAGTTTGCTTAACCCCTTGTGCAGTTTCGTAATGTTCTTCGCCTACGATCCAAGGTTGGAGCATAGTCGATGTTGAATCTAAAGGATCTACTGCTGGATAGATACCCTTGGCAGCTAATCCTCTCGATGGTACGGTAGTAGCATCTAAATGTGCAAATGTCGTAGCAGGAGCAGGGTCAGTCAAGTCGTCAGCAGGTACATAAACTGCTTGAATCGAGGTTATCGATCCCCTTTTTGTGGAAGTAATTCTCTCTTGCAAAGAACCCATTTCCGTGGCAAGAGTTGGCTGATAACCCACGGCGGAAGGCATTCTACCTAATAGGGCGGATACCTCTGATCCCGCTTGGACAAAGCGGAAGATGTTATCAATAAATGATAGTACGTCTTGCTCATTGACATCTCGGAAATATTCGGCCATGGTTAGAGCAGTTAAACCGACTCTCATACGAGCTCCTGGTGGTTCATTCATCTGACCATAGACCAGAGCTACTTTTGATTCTGAGATGTTTTGTTCATCAATTACTCCCGATTCTTTCATTTCCATGTAAAGATCATTCCCTTCACGAGTACGTTCTCCTACTCCTCCAAATACAGATACCCCTCCATGAGCCTTAGCAATGTTGTTAATCAACTCCATAATGAGTACTGTTTTACCCACTCCAGCTCCTCCAAATAAACCGATTTTTCCCCCACGGCGGTAAGGAGCCAAAAGATCTACTACTTTAATGCCTGTTTCGAAGATAGATAATTTTGTATCCAACTCTGTAAAGGCGGGAGCAGATCTATGAATAGGAGATGTTATGCGAGCATCTACAGGACCCAAATTATCAACAGGTTCGCCAAGAACATTGAAAATTCGTCCGAGAGTAGCTCCACCAACTGGAACACTCAGAGGAGCTCCCGTGTCAATCACTCTCATTCCTCTCGTCAAACCATCTGTAGCACTCATAGCTACAGCTCTAACCTTATGATTTCCTAATAATTGCTGTACCTCACAAGTAACCTGAATTTCCTGACCGGCTGTACCTTGACCCTTAACTATTAATGAATTGTAAATATTAGGCATATTACCTGGAGGAAAAGAGACATCCAGTACTGGGCCAATGATTTGAGCTATACGTCCCACATTTTTTTCTACAAGTGCGGAAACCCCAAGAACAAGAGGATTGGTTCTCATACAAAAAAGGAAAGAAATTCCATGAAGATTTTATATATATATATATAAATATGATTTTGCCAATATCATCAATAACAAAAATGTTCCGTATCGGGTCGATCAGATCAGTAAATAATGAATGGGAGTTACCACCTTAGTAATATCCTACTTTATGGAAAAGTTCGAATCCATTCATATTTGGAATATGAAGTAAGTAGATGGATAAGGATAATGAGGAAGTCTTCGATTTTTTTATTTATAACTAGAACCAAATTCTCCATAACTAAAACCGAAAATACTTAAAAATTATGTCCAGATCATCTGTGAAATGTGAAACTTGAACCCTATTCATGACCTTTATCTCATTGGTCGGTCGTTATCTCTTCTCTTCGTACGCACATCTGTTCCCTATTCTATATTTATTTTCATATAGACAATTCGCACCATTATGGTCAAAGGTCGATTCGGTTCCTTAAATTCATTCATGAACTAGTTTAACCGCTGAAAGGTGCTCGGGTCAATCCATGGAGGAAGAACTTAAAGAGCAAAGATTGGGTTGCATCATACATAAAGAACATTATACAATGAGAGTGTACCTAGCAGATCTTATTGTCCAATAACGGACGATTTTTTTGTAGGATAGTTCTGTCAAAATCGATTGTTTATGTTCGATCCATGTCGAGCAGACCTCGTCCTTGCGAGAGATAATTATTAATAAAGGAGGGACTATGTCACCAAAAACAGAGACTAAAGCTAGTGTCGGATTTAAAGCTGGTGTTAAAGATTACAGATTAACTTATTATACTCCTGAATATCAGACCAAAGATACGGATATTTTGGCAGCATTCCGAGTAACTCCTCAACCAGGGGTGCCGCCCGAGGAAGCGGGAGCAGCAGTAGCTGCTGAATCTTCCACCGGTACATGGACCACTGTTTGGACCGATGGACTTACTAGTCTTGATCGTTACAAGGGGCGATGCTATGACATCGAGCCCGTTGCTGGAGAGGAAAGTCAATTTATTGCCTTTGTAGCTTACCCCTTAGACCTTTTCGAAGAAGGTTCTGTTACTAACTTGTTCACTTCCATTGTAGGTAATGTATTTGGATTCAAGGCCCTACGGGCTCTACGTTTGGAAGATTTGCGGATTCCCCCTGCTTATTCCAAAACATTTCAAGGTCCACCTCATGGTATCCAAGTTGAAAGAGATAAATTGAACAAATATGGCCGTCCTTTATTGGGATGTACTATCAAACCAAAATTGGGTCTATCGGCCAAGAACTATGGTAGAGCAGTTTACGAATGTCTCCGTGGTGGACTCGATTTTACCAAGGATGATGAGAACGTAAATTCCCAACCATTCATGCGCTGGAGAGATCGTTTTGTCTTTTGTGCGGAAGCAATTTATAAAGCTCAGGCTGAGACGGGTGAAATTAAGGGACATTACTTGAATGCTACTGCAGGTACATGTGAAGAAATGATGAAAAGGGCAGTATTTGCAAGAGAATTGGGAGTTCCTATCGTTATGCATGACTATCTGACGGGAGGTTTTACCGCAAATACTTCTTTGGCTCATTATTGCCGAGACAACGGCCTACTTCTTCACATTCACCGCGCGATGCATGCAGTGATTGACAGACAAAAAAATCATGGTATGCACTTCCGTGTACTGGCTAAAGCATTGCGTATGTCCGGTGGAGATCATATTCACGGCGGTACTGTAGTAGGTAAACTTGAAGGGGAACGAGAAATCACTTTAGGGTTTGTTGATCTACTGCGTGATGATTTTATCGAAAAAGATCGAAGTCGTGGTATTTACTTCACTCAAGATTGGGTATCTATGCCAGGTGTCCTGCCCGTAGCTTCAGGAGGTATTCACGTTTGGCATATGCCTGCTCTGACCGAGATCTTTGGGGATGATTCCGTACTACAGTTTGGTGGGGGAACTTTGGGACACCCTTGGGGAAATGCACCTGGTGCAGTAGCTAATCGAGTTGCTCTAGAAGCTTGTGTACAAGCTCGTAATGAAGGACGTGATCTTGCTCGTGAAGGTAATGAAGTGATCCGTGAAGCTAGTAAATGGAGTCCTGAACTAGCTGCTGCTTGTGAAATATGGAAGGAGATCAAATTTGAATTTGAGGCAGTAGATACAATTTGAGGCAATAGATACCTTGTGATCCAGTGACTTTCGTTCTACCAATCGGACTCGGCCCAATCTTTTACCGCTACCACAAAGATTAGGCCAAATCGTGAACGGAGATCTGGGATTTCAGATATCAATATCTGGGATTTCTATATATCAATATCTATATATCAATATCTAGATATATTGATATATAGATATTGATATATATAGATATATTTCCGAGGTAAAATATCTAAAACAGAGTGAGTCGATGAAAATTTTTTGGGGTCAAGGATTCGATAACGAATCCTATTCATCCTTTACATTGATCTTATAGATCATTCGATAGGGTTGGTAGCTCAGTGGATCAGAGCTCATGGTTCCGGACCATGAAGTCAAGGGTTCAAATCCCTTCTAGCCCAAAAGATTTTGTATTTGGGATGAAAATTCCTTTTCATCGCGGCATAGGAGATAATCTTTCTTTATAAAAGAATAAAGGGTTCTATCATAATCCCGGATTGATACTTCGGATTCCTAATCAATAATGAATGGAGATGATTTATCCATGATTCATTTCACTATTCATTGATAAATTGAATCATTTTATTTATACGACTTCTCTTCATACAAAATAAGATAGGAAAAGTAACAATCTTCACCTTTATATGGAAAACTCTATGTCTATAAGGGAGTGGTTCGAAGACAGGCGTAAAATAACTGGATTACTAAAAAATTCGGTCGAAAGGGATAGTAAGGACGTCAATGAGATGGAGAGGAACAAGAATCTAAGTATTGATTACGTTAAAATTAATAGATTATGGGTTCAATGCGATAATTGCGAGAGCTTGCTCTATATCAGATTCTTGAGAGAGAATAAAAGTGTTTGTGAAGAATGTGGATATTATCTGCAAATGAATAGTTCAGATAGAATAGAACTTCTAATTGATCGCGGCACTCGGCATCCTATGGATGAAGACATGTACACTCTAGATGTTCTTCAATTTCATTCTGAGAATGAACCTGCTCATTCTGATCCTCTTCATTCTGAGGATGAATCTTATAAGGATCATATCACTTTCTGTCAAATAGAGACAGGTTTAACTGATGCTATTCAAACAGGCATAGGTCAATTAAATGGTCTTCCTATCGCACTCGGAGTTATGGATTTTAAGTTCATGGGAGGTAGTATGGGCTCTGTAGTAGGCGAGAAAATAACCCGTCTGATCGAGCGCGCTACCGAGGAATCTCTTCCAGTCATTATGGTGTGTGCTTCCGGAGGAGCACGCATGCAAGAAGGAAGTTTTAGTTCAATGCAAATGGCTAAAATAGCTTCTGCGTTATATATTCATCAGAAGGATAAAAGGTTGTTATATGTATCGATTCTGACGTCTCCGACAACCGGTGGAGTTACTGCTAGTTTTGGCATGTTGGGAGATATCATTATTGCCGAACCTAAAGCGTACATTGCATTTGCAGGTAAAAGAGTAATCGAACAGACATTAGGTCAGAAAGTGATTGAAGATTTTCAGGTGACTGAGCATTTATTTGGCCATGGTTTATTTGATCTGATCGTTCCACGTAATCTCTTAAAAGGTGTTCTAAGTGAACTATTTCAGCTTTACAGTCTTCCTCGTAAAGAAAAAAAAAATGAACGTTTAGTTCCTTATAAGGAAAAATGATCAAATCGAGTTCCTTGTAACGGAAGTGACAGTGATACAGTTTCTTATTGCGGCAAAATAAGGATTTCTCTAAGAGAATCGCTTTTTACCCCCTTCTTACCAACAATTTATGATCCTCGATCCTATACTAACAATAAATATAGCCAATTTTCCGCTTTTCGAAATCAGATAAATTTTTGTCAGGATTCATGTTCTTCCACTATTTAACTTATATAATATTAATAAGTGTTGTAAAGGATCTATATATACAATATATATATAGATATATATGTATTGTATATATATATACAGATCCTCATTGTTGAACTCGTCGGGATCTTATTCAAAAACAATTTTGAATCCAACTTAAAATGCTTTTTCAGTATTTTTGGAAGAGACGGGGAAAGGAACAACGAACATTTGCGTACATGTATTCTATGAAGAAGGACAAATGGGACCGCTCATTTGGTCCCATCACTTATTTTATCTTATAATCATATGGATAAACATTTCATTGAGTAAGTAAGGTACTCGTTCTATGATAATTCCTAACCTACCTTCTTTTTTCGTGCCTTTAGTCGGCTTATTACTTCCGGCAATTACAATGGTTCTTTTCCATCTGTATATTCAGAATGACGATATTTTTTGAATCTGATCAAATTAGATTTAATAAATAGGTTTGGATCTGTTCAATTGCAGAACAGATAGAAATCTCTATATCTATTTCAGATGATATAAGATAGAACTCTTATAGATACAAGATAGGTCTAAATAGAAATAAATAAATATATATATTTATTTAGACTCATTCATACTTGAATATGGATAGATCTTACCATTATATTCTAGATATAGCGAATTTATATATCTATTCATATTCATATCCATATACATATCGGATATACACATGTGTCAATAAATAGGTATTGGTCAATATTTTCATATGGTTGGTTATATTTTTTGCATATGGTATACATATCTATTCCTAGAGATATTTTAACTCCACTGATTCAGTGTTGTTTAACGAATTGATAATTTTGGGAAGGACCTATTTGAAATTGATGGTAAGAATGGACAAGAAGACAAACTTGACTGACTTGACTGAAATGTTAGCTATGTATATAGATAGCTAGTTCATAAGAGTTTGGGAACCAAAGGATGAAAAAGTGGGCTATTCCCTCAACTTCAATAGGATGGAATTGAATACGATTTTTTATGAATAATCGATCCAAATGGCTCTGGATAGAACCTATAACAGGGTCTCGAAAAAGAAGTAATTTCTTTTGGGCTTGTATCCTCTTTCTGGGTTCACTAGGATTTTTCCTAGTCGGGATTTCGAGTTATTTTGGTGAGAACCTGATACCCCTATTGTCATCTCAGGAAATACTCTTTGTTCCACAAGGAATTGTAATGTGTTTTTATGGTATTGCAGGTCTGTTCATTAGCTCTTATCTGTGGTGCACAATTTTGTTCGATGTGGGTAGTGGCTATAATAAGTTTGATAAAAGAAAAGGAATTGTATGTCTTTTTCGTTGGGGATTTCCCGGAAAAAATCGTCGTATTTTCCTACGATTTCTTATGAAGGATATTCAGATGATTAAAATGGAAATTCAAGAAGGTATTTCCCCTCGTCGTGTTCTTTATATGGAAATAAAGGGCCGACAAGACATTCCTTTAGCTCGTACTGGTGATAATTTGAACCTAAGGGAGATCGAACAGAAAGCTGCTGAATCAGCCCGTTTCTTGCGTGTATCCATTGAAGGGTTTTGAAATGAACCAAGGGGTTCTTTATACTCAACATAAATTCAAATTGATCGACATTTTTATATGGATCGAATCAAGGAACATTAATCAATATCCAATCAGGAAATTTTTAGATTTCCATACATATCAATTTCAATAAATATTGAAATATAATTGTATGGAAATGGAACGATATAGGATCTTTATGAACAATATACTATTTTTAGAAAATAGTATAGGAAGAGGTAATATAGAAAGAGCTATAAGTTACAATAGAACTGGTTGGTATTTGTCCGGGAAAAATATCATTTAGTTAATTCCTACTAAATGATATTTATGTTTATGGAATGAATCAGACCAAGATTATTTTGGTAGTTCCCGAACACGCCATATCATTTCCTATCCTAGAGAGGGCGAGTGAGCCAGTAGATGGATATGATGGATCAGAAAGAACAATGACTAGATATAGTGGTCCGGTTTCCCTAAAACTAGAACTTTTTTTCCTCTCATCCCCGTTCTTCATCACGATCCAATTTATTCTTATATGATTTCGTCGTTCTCTCATTTTGTTTGTCATCTTTGGAGATAACTGGGGAAAGATTCGTAAAGGATCGATCGAGTGATCAGGATTCAAAGGATCTTTACAATGAATAAAACGACTTATGTTACTTCAAGTTATTCTTCTAAAAAAGAATAAGATAGAAAAAATGAATAGATAATTGATCCAGATAGAAACGATCTGGATCGGATATCGGGGAATGATCTTCTTATGCTCCGTCTCACTCATTTGGAGCGAACCTTTTTCTTTTTTCTCTGAGGATCTTTTTTCTCGGGGTCAAACAATTACACAATAGATAAATTTATGGATCCCATACCTCATTCTATCACTCGTACTTTGTCTAGATTTCGGACAGAACTGACGAGTGAATCAGGTTCGTTAGCGATTCACGAATTGGAAGTGGCCGAATATAAAGCATCAGCTTCCCTACGATATCTTGCATGTTTAGTGGTACTGCCTTGGGTCATTCCTATTTCATTACGGAAAGGTTTGGAACCTTGGGTTACAAATTGGTGGAATACGGGTCAATCTCAGAAAATTTTTGATTATCTCCAGGAAGAAAATGTTCTGGGAAGATTTGAGAAAATAGAAGAACTATTCCTGTTAGAAAGAATGGTGGAAGATTCTTCGGGAACAGATTCAAAAGATCTTCGTATAGAGATTCACAAAGAAACGATCCAATTGGTCGAAATGTACAATGAAGATTGTATTAAGATAATCTCACATTTATTAACAAATCTAATAGGTTTTGCTTTTATAAGTGCTTATCTCATTCTGGGTAAGAATAAACTTGGCATTCTCAATTCTTGGATCCAAGAATTCTTCTATAGTCTGAGCGATACAATGAAAGCTTTTCTCATTCTTTTAGCAACCGATCTATGTATTGGGTTTCATTCACCCCATGGTTGGGAACTGATGATCGATTCGATCTCCGAAAATTTTGGCTTTGCCCATAACGAACGAATCATATCTGGTCTTGTTTCAACTTTTCCAGTCATCTTAGATACGATTCTCAAATATTGGATCTTCCGTCGTTTCAATCGTATATCTCCTTCACTTGTAGTAATTTATCATTCGATGAATGAATAAAGAATAGGTTGTTTTCTCCGACCGAAAGAATTGAAACAGAATAATAAAGTGTTTTCTTTGTTCAGGAATTAGCTATTCCTCCCCCTCATTCTTCTCCTGGTGCGAGACTTCCGATTTCTTACTTTTAGGTTTGGTTCAATCAATATAGTAGCAGAATTTTTGACAGGTAACTATGATAGCTACCTACTCTCACCCGAAAAATGATTTGGAACCAATAATTGAACCATGCAAAATAGAAATACTTATGACTTAAAAAAAAAGATGACTCGGTTAATTTCCGTCCTGGTCATGATACATATCATAACTCGGACATCCATTTCGAATGCATATCCCATTTTTGCACAGCAGGGTTATGAAAATCCCCGAGAAGCAACTGGACGTATTGTATGTGCCAATTGTCACTTGGCCAAAAAACCTGTGGATATTGAGGTTCCACAGTCCGTGCTTCCCAATACCGTATTTGAAGCAGTTGTTAAGATCCCCTATGATACGCAAATGAAACAAGTTCTTGCTAATGGTAAGAAAGGGGCTTTAAATGTAGGAGCTGTTCTAATTTTACCCGAGGGCTTTGAATTAGCCCCTCCGGATCGTATTTCTCCTGAGATTAGACAAAAGATGGGTAATCTTTATTTTCAGAACTATCGTCCCAATCAAAAAAACATTATTGTAATAGGTCCTGTTCCTGGGCAAAAATATAGTGAACTTGTGTTCCCCATCCTTTCCCCAGATCCTGCTACTGATAAAGAAGCTCACTTCCTGAAATATCCTATATATTTGGGTGGTAATAGAGGGAGAGGACAAATTTATCCCGACGGGAGTAAGAGCAACAATACGGTCTATAGCGCTTCAGCAACAGGAAGAGTGAGCAAAATTTTACGTAAAGAAAAGGGTGGATATGAGATAACTATCGATAATACATCAGACGGTGGGCAAGTGGTTGACATTGTACCTCCGGGACCGGAACTTCTTATTTCAGAGGGCGAATTGATCAAGGTCGATCAGCCATTAACGAATAACCCTAATGTGGGTGGATTTGGTCAAGGAGATGCAGAGATAGTACTTCAAGATCCATTACGTGTTAAAGGTCTTTTATTATTCTTAGCATCTGTCATTCTGGCACAGATATTTTTGGTCCTTAAGAAGAAACAATTTGAGAAAGTTCAATTGGCCGAGATGAATCTTCAGGTCCATAGATTTCCGAACATGAAGTTGACTGATTGAATCAAAAATGAATACCCCTTCGGAGATGGAGAACCTTTTCTCCTCCTTCTCCCTTATATATTCTTGGGAAAATGTTCATGTAGACATATCTACATTTCAAATAGGGAGTGACTCAATAAGCACTGGAACAGATCAACTTGTCGAACGATCCCCATATGCTTTCTAGATCGTGTACTATATACATGCCATTCCCTCCTTTCCTTGCCCATTTTAAAAAGAAAAAATCCGGAAAATAGAGATAGATCGCAGGAAGGAGAGATTAGGAGAATAACTAAGCAATCTTGGAGAAGATTCCTATCTTCTCTAATCCCATTCTTTATCCTATCCCATTATTATTCGTCGAATAAATTCTCCGGTTTCTCGTCGAGATAAGAGGAACTCATTGGGTTTCCGATCCTGTCCTGTTCATCAATTCCTTCGTAAATTGACGATTATTTTGTACGTTATATTGAGGAACCTTCAAATTCCTAAAGAAGGAAGAGCAGAAAAGTAAGGGGTAATATCACTCATTGAGCAAAACAACCCACCTTTTGATAGGGTTCGTTCCTAATGAGAGAAAATGAATTAAAGGTGTTTTTCCTCCTCTTTTCTTTTGTAAGCCAAAATAAGAGAAGAAAATATTCTATTCGCACATTAAGATTCTAATAGTTCGGGTTTTTAGAAAAACTTCGAATAATCTCCCACCAGAGAAATGAACAAATATTTAGTAATAAATATTCTCCGTTTCTCCGTTGTTCCTTCGACAGAGATTGAAATTGGATCGATCCCATTTTTTTTTTTTTTTTGATCATATAGTGGAAGAATAAATTGGCTCATAACTTGACTGAAAGGCATTGAATGAAGTAACAGAGTCATTGTATTTGTGCGAATCTTCTCTTCTAATTAATATTAATATAGAAGAGAATCTAAAAAAGAGATTTCGATAAGACCTTACCCTTAAAAGAAGGGTAAGGCCTTATTTATTTGTCACTTTCGCATGTATAGTATTCCCATAGTAAGTGCATTTCCCCTACTATAGGGATGACCCTGATCCGGAATATGAACCATAGAAAAAGATACCCAGTAGACCAATCACGATAATACCAGTTACAGTACCTATCAACCAAAGAGGGATCCTTCCAGTGGTATCGGCCATTTCTCTTACTCCCTTTCACATTTTCTTAAGTGGTCATGCTCGAGACATAAACAGTCATAGCATAGATAATTATTAGTATTGGATCTCTTCGAATGGAGTGATAATATTCTCATTGTTCCTAATTGAACAAATAATTAGAGAATAGAACAGCAAGTACAAAAATTAGTAGCAACCCCCAGTAGAGACTGGTACGATTCAATTCAACATTTTGGTTGTTCGGATTCAATTGTGTCATATCTACATACTTCCTCTTCCTTTAATATAGAGTTTATCGCTGGATGAACTGCATTGCCGATATTGATCCCGAGAAAAAAACTGTAGGGACAGCTAGCCCGTGAATGGCCAACCATCTAACTGTAAAAATCGGATAAGTTCTATCTATAGTCATTAGTGCCTCCTAAAAAGATCTAGTAAATTCATCGAGTTGCTCTAACGAATCGAAACGGCCAGTTACTAATGGAACCTCTTGTCGACTTTCTGTGAAATACTCATTCGGCCGGGGGCTCCCGAACACATCATAAGCCAAACCCGTGCTGACAAATAACCAACCTGCAATAAATAGAGAAGGTATGGTAATGCTATGGATAACCCAGTATCTAATACTAGTAATAATGTCAGCAAAGGAGCGTTCTCCCGTATTCCCAGACATGCTCAGCTCCATATATTATTTTAAAGTCAGTCAAGGGGGAATTGATCCCATGAAAGATAGAGATCAGGAAATGGAAAACTACTGATATCTTCTCCAATCCTTGTTCGATTGTCAATGTTATACCAAGGGTATCTTTGAAGTCTACTGGACCAGTATAGCTAGCTTTCTTCTGACACAGCAATACAATTTTGATGAGTATCGAGAAGGAACGGAATAGAATGATTCTGTTCCTGCCAGCAGTTATTCCATCTCTGTTTGATGGACTTAATCCCAACAGAAATAAGAGAATATTGCATATTCCGAGGTCCGGGTGTAAGGAACTCCCTCAATCGATATTGTAACAATTGCATAACCCTGGAAATTTTCGATTGGAATTAGCTTCTACATACAGGTGGCTGTAGAACCGAAAAAAGGATGAGTGCCGCTTGCAAAGGGTATAAATCACTATCAATCCAACCAATCCAGAATATGATACTTTGACCCCTTCCTTTTTTCATTCCGACATGACATTATGTCCGTGTAGATGATTCCAGTAATTAAGATTGCACGGGGATCATTGGTGCTACGCAGATGTATGTTGCTCTTCCAATAGTATCCGGCGCAGGTGGAGTTATGCCACGGACTTATTATATAGTACCTTGTATTAACGAGTAGATGTTACTAATTAGATAAACCCAAGTGGATAGTGCAATAGAACCTAGTCAATTTTAGGTATGTTAAATTACGAGTTATTCCTTGCAATAGGTGGAATTCTTGCGGGCTCTACTGGCTCTAAGAATGAATATTGAAAAAATCCATCTAGAGGGTCCAATGATCTGGATCAATAAGATCTAGAAATGAAAGGACAAACTGGATATTAATATTCTTATACCTAAACGTGAAATTCACAAAACTTTGCTATGTCTGTAGAAGAGGTTTCTTCCAATCCAACCGATAGCTACTGGTATCGAAGATAATGCCAGATGATCCAATCGTACTTATTTATAATTCATTCACCCTGTAAGAAGATTACGTTTGACAATTTGTAAAGGAGTTCGCGGGTGCTATTAATTAGTTGCTCGATGAATGTGAGGATTTCTAGGATAATGAAGAGATATCTACCATAGATTTCCTCTCATCCATGTTCGTTCATACATATCCTATAGTAGATATAGGATCCTTAATTGGTACGAATTGGGACAATTGATCTTTTGTATTCTGATCTCAAGGTTACGAAAAGAAAAATTTAGGTAATTGTCTCATGAAGATATGTATAAACCATATTTCATTCAGTCCTTCCACGCCTACTATAACTATAATTAGTTATTTCGGTTTCTTATTGGCTTCTATCATTTTCACCCTAGTCCTATTCATTAGCTCGAGCAAGATACAACTTATTCGAAATGAAGGAAGGGGAAACCCTCTCAGTTCACTATATCAATTTCAATAATTTCGTTGATTCTCTCTATATCAATTTCTGATCATTGAGATTCATAGCAAATTCAGGGTACTATCCAGGATAGCTATTATCCCTACTTATTCCGTTGAATCGAAATGATTGAGGCTTTGCCATCCGGAATTGTGTTAGGTCTAATTCCTATAACTTTGGCCGGATTATCCGTAACTGCATATTCACAATACCGACGTGGTGATCAATTGGATATTTGATCCGGGAATATCCTTCAATTTCATTGACCTCCTACTTTTCCTGGGAGGTCAGATTCCATTGCTCGTTCCAATTGGAATGAATTCTCGATAATTTAGAAGGTTGAGTTTGATAGGAACAGAATCACGCTCTGTAGGATTTGAACCTACGGCATCAGGTTTTGGAGACCTACGTTCTACCGAACTGAACTAAGAGCGCTTTATTTCACATCCGGAGAGAAAGGAAAGGAACAAAATCTTTTCGTTTATACTCTTAGAGTCAAACACTTTCGCATCTGATACGATTCAATTATTTGATCGATCCATTCGAATCCATATAAAATGATCTTTTGTTCCTTTCTCTTTCCATAGAAAAGAAGGGAAAGGTAGGGATGACAGGATTTGAACCTGCGACATTTTGTACCCAAAACAAATACGCTACCAAGCTGCGCTACATCCCTTCTAATCATTAGACAATGTTATTTTATAGAATTCGAAATCTGTTTCCCACATTTTTCCACCTTCATTTCTCTTCGGTCTCGTGAATGAAAAGACTTTATACATGCATGTAGGGTCTATTATCTAGAAGATTAATTAGCAAAATTTGGTGATGAAACATCTTTTTTCTGTTCTATAAATAGGACCACAGCCCGGATCACATTATACATATATTCATCAGTTCCGAGTTTTTCCTAGGATTCGTAACTATTGATACGGTTGAATCACTTACACATTATGATCGATAAGGAGAATTTACAATGCAAGATCTAAAGACCTATCTTTCCACAGCGCCTGTGTTAGCTATTTCATCGTTCATTTTTTTAGCCGGTCTATTGATAGAAATCAATCGTTTTTTTCCAGATGCTCTTACTTTTGCTTTTTTTTAATTGTTGTCCTCCCCTTAAAGTCAAGGGAAAAAGATTGTGCTAGATTGACTTCTCCTACCTCTTGGATAAATTAGTTGATTCAGCCCAAAATAGATCTAAGTTTGGAGATGGAATGGGGGGGGTAGAATCAAAGTAGAAATATAGATCCAAAGGTTCTTTCCACATTCAATTTTGTAAGTAAAACTAAAAACTCCTGATCAATCATTTTTTTACTTTCAAATGTTTTATCGTGGGATCTCCGTCTATCAACTTCTATCCCTTTTTCCCTCTTTTTCAGATCGAAAAGCAAAGTAGACCCAATATCCAGAGTAAGTTTATGGCCAAGAGCGGAGATGTAAGAGTAACAATTACTTTGGAGTGCACTAGTTGTACCCAAGATAGTGTTTATAAAAGATTCCCGGGGATTTCTAGATATACGACTCGGAAAAATCGACGCAATACACCTATTCGATTGGAATCAAATAAATTTTGTCCCTATTGTTACAAGCATACCATTCACGGAGAGATAAAAAAAAGAGATTAAACGTACTACTCCTACCCAGGGATAGAAATAGATCACAGATATAAAAAGAAATGGTATTTCAACAAGATCTTGAATGGAACGATATTTTCGAAAGATTTGGAATAAATAGTATTCAAAAGGTTCATGAAACAAACTATGGATAAACCCAAGCGATATTTTCGTAGACATTTGACACCAATTCGTAGACATTTGACACCAATTCGTAGACATTTGTCACCAATTAGGTCGGGAGATCGGATTGATTATAAAAATATGAGCCTAATTAGTCGATTTATTAGCGAGCAAGGAAAAATATTATCTGGCCGAGTGAATAGATTAACCTCAAAACAACAACGTCTCATTACTAACGCTATTAAACGAGCTCGTATTCCATCTTTGTTACCCTTTCTTTATAATGAAAACTAAATTCATCCATGGAATGGAAATGAACCTACTCCTTAATCAAATCGGAGCTGGGATATCTGTTCGATAAAGATGCAGATCTTTAGTCTATTGTCGAAAAAGTTGACAGAATTTCATTCTTGGAAAAAAATTTGATTGAAGTCTTTTCGTTTCATTCATTTCCAATATTGAAAAATTTTTCAATGTTTCGACCTTCCCGGAGGGAATTCTCCGGGAGAATCTTTCTATCCATTCCATCTTTACCTATTTCTTTCATCTATACCTAACCTATTTCATCACACGATAAGTTCTTCAAGATGGTGGAAAAGCAATTACTATCTAATACAGCTATTTGTGCAAGTGTTTTACGATTTGGAAGCAACTGCCTCTTGTACAAATATTGGATGAATCTGTTATAAGAGACTCCATTGGCACGGGCTGCTGCATTAATTCGAGTAATCCACAAACGACGAAGATCTCTCTTGCGTTTACCTCTATCTCGGTGGGCGGAAACTAAGGCTCTAGCTTTCCGTTGGTTAGCAGTTCGAAAAAGTTTCGAATGGGCCCCTCGAGAGCCTGATACAAATGCAAGAATCTTTTTCCGACGTTTTCGAGCTATATATCCACGTTTCACTCTGGTCATTGACGTTTACTCTCATGAATCGCTAATCTTTTTATTGGTTAGTCATTTGTTTGGTCCATTGAGAATAACACTGATTCTTCTTATTTAGAAAATAAAAGTTCCAATGGCTTTTGCTACTGCAACCTTCCCAACCATAATTCCCTTTGGATAGGCATCTTCCGGGTAAGCAAGGGCTCGGACCTTGTACTGAGAATGAGAAAAAATCATGGGTTTCATCGTTTCTATGGTTCTTTCTCCAACGGTAAGGTCCTCTCCATACGCCGGAGCCTCTTATTCATTTCCGAAATATGAGATGAGTATGTTATCGGTAACTTGTACGGTTTACCATCTCCAGCTCTACTCTTGAATCATCAAGTAATAAATACTCTCATTACAAGATCTATTCATACAGTAACGACATGTAATTCTGGGGTTGGCCAGGTAGCTGACCCTGTTGTTCCGTTCTCGCGGCAATATGAGCATAAACTTTATGCTTCTTCAATTTGCATGATTTCCCCGCTCAATGGATTGATGACCATTCGCTACCAATGAGGAATTGCTTTTCATCCCACATAAAGGTGATTGGGTTTGCACCAATGGAAACCATAAATTTCATCCCCGGTAAGGTTAGATGATGGATCTTTACTTTATTATGGCGGGAAAATTCTTCTCTTATTTCGTTGTAAGAATTTCCCAGTCTCTTTCAGCTTCTGATCCGAACGAGTCGCACATACACCCTAGCACATACTCCTCTACGCTGAGGACATCCTCGAAGAGCAGGAGATTTTTTTCTATTCTCTATTGGCTGTCTTGCTTTTCTAATAAGTTGTTGAATAGTGGGCATTCTAGCTGTATTGTATGCGGAATCAACTGGTTCGGATTGATCCTAACCATATAAGGTTATTATGAAATGAATCACTTTCCCTTTCCCCCTTTTTTTTTTTTAAGAAAAAGAAGAGATCAGTTTACAGTTCATTATAAAAATCAATTAAAAAGAGGATCTTCCGATATGAGATCAACCTTCCGCTACGGCATCAACAATGCCATAAGCTCGGGCTTCTGTTGCTGACATAAAAACATCTCTGTCCAGGTCCCGTTGAATGACCTCTCCGAGGTTGCCCGTTCTTTCTATATAACATTTTGTTATGTAATCGCGAAGCATCGTTACGTGTTTCGATTCGGTATGAAAATCTGCGGCCGGTCCGTCATAATAGGAACTAGCAGGTTGGTGGATCATAACCCTAGCGTGAGGTAATGCTATACGTTTAGTAATTTCTCCCCCGATTAGGATGAAAGATCCCATTGAAGCAGCTATCCCCATACATATTGTATGTACATCTGGTACTATTATTTGCATAATATCGAAAAGACCTACTCCCGGTATTACTGATCCACCGGGACAGTTGAGAAATGAGAACATATCTTTATTTGCATCTTCTGCACTCAAATATACCATGAGACCCATGAGTTGATTTGCAATCTCGTGATTGATATCCTGAGCCAAAAAAAGTAATCTCTCTCGATAAAGTCGGTTGTATAAGTCGACCCAATTTGCATCTTCATCTCCAGGGGCTCGGAAAGGAACTTTTGGAACACCAACGGGCATTTGTTTTAATGGAAAGAAGTGAAGCACTATACTCTAATATGGGAACGTAAAGTATATGAAGTTGTGTCACACATGAACTCTTCCATCTTGGATGGATAGTATTTCTTCATAGGGAAGGTTTTTCACCTATTTGGAAATAGAGTTTTAGATGGATCAAAGATCCATGTAAAAGATCCTTCAATTATTCGAGTTGATAATGTAACGAATCACACTTTTACCACTAAACTATACCCGCCACGATCCGATTGTAACATACGGATCGATCTTTTGTCCAACCGATAGGAAGATGAGGAGTTATCAACCTCTATTGAAAGTTTCTATCAATCATTACCTCGTTTTCATTATTACATGAATCTCCATCGCCGGGGATGAAATACTATTTACCAAAGTATTTCATTCCCGGCGATGATGGCTCATTGTAATTATAGATTACCTTTGCGAACTGCTAATAAAACAATGACTAATGGGCCCGATACAACCGTCAGAGTCAGAACAGTGAGCTGCGCAATAACTTCTAGATTCATTTGGGTTTCTTTCACCTCTATGATCCCATCGACTTGATGGATGTATGAATAAAATGTTGTCGAGATCAATCACTTTTCTTCTCTTCTATTTTCTCTTCTTCATCTGCCGCTCCATTTTTCTTCTTCTTCCCCATCTGTGTAACTTCGTCAGGAATAGCCCTCAGTAACTATGAACAATATCATACCATATAAAAGGACTAGAGAGCCAAAGAAAGAAACATAGAAAAAAAAATTGAAAGGACAAGGGTGGTTTGTTAAGGCCAGGCCAGGCAGGTCAGAAAAAAGGCAAAATTTTTTGAAACGAAATGAAAAATACGATTCGCCAGATTCGTTTTTTCTAACTGAATAATTGCAATATTCGTTATATTGTCAATACAATCCGTACATGCTATGGTATACACCTTTACTCCACCATTCATTTTGTTAAACAAGAACTTTTCCATCTTGGAGAGATGGCTGAGCGGACCAAAGCGGCGGATTGCTAATCCGTAGTACGGATTATCCGTACCGAGGGTTCGAATCCCTCTCTCTCCGTTCGGTCACTATTGCGGATAACTCCGAATCTTTCTACGGAACGGAAAAGACTCATTAACCTAGATACTTTTTTTCGCTATTCTTTACGTCCGGGATTACGTCCTGGATCGTTCGATAGAAATCCAAAGATAAAAAGAGAAATGAAAAATATCACTACTGTGTAAACGAACAGCTTAAGAGTAAGCATTACGTAATCTCCGGGATCCTAATTATAAGTACAACAGAATAAATCATCAATCTTTGTATAATATATGAATACTTGAATACCAAACAATAGTATGATTCATAAAAATCACGAAATTATTTCTCCGGATCACGTGTGAAAATCAAATTGAAAGAAGGAGATAATTTATATCTTTGTTTTCAAAATGGTCTTTTTTCCCTTCTTCTTTTTTGGATCAACCAGATATTTTTCGAATCTTTATGAAAATATATCATTCGTATCAATACGTGAACAAATAGCCCGATCCGAAGTGAGCGATGGGATTGAAAGGAAAGGAATTGATGAAGGTGAGTGGAAAAGTTTTTAGTCGGGAGCAGATAAGGTATCTGGATCTGGTATCATCGGGTGGAGCAAGGATAGAACTTCTGTCACAAAAAATGTAAAGAGTTATACAAAAATTGGATCAATGACAGCGATCTAAAAACTTTCAAAAGGAAAAAAGGGGATACTTTTTATCGAAAACTTACAGCAGCTTGCCAAACAAAGGCTAAGAGAAAAGAGAGAACAGGAATAATTGGCATTACATCGACAATTGGATCGGAAATCGCATAAGCCTCAGGTAATTTTCCAAAAAAGATATTATTTGAATAGATAAAGGCATCATCTAGAAAAATATTGAGCATAACTGGCATTTTTCTTCTCCAAAAAAAAATTAGGGGGGGGGTAAAGCCAGAAAAGTCTTTGATTGATCAAATCGATCGAGAAGCTCTTCGGCAAGTTTGACCGGACTTGGGGTTGGAAGGGATGATTCTTTCATACATACAATATTTTACCCAATCTAATAGAAAATGATCAATGAATGGATATTCTTGTCCCTTTTTCTGTTTTTCCTATTATGTCCAATTCCATCAATAACCTATTTTATCAAAATATCCACAAAATTTTCCAGCCCAATTAGGATCTTATCTAATGAATCTTGGATCCTAATGAGTTGACAAAAAATTGAATATAAGTATTCATTAGCATATGAATAGGGAAATAGGATGGGAATGGGGCGTGGCCAAGCGGTAAGGCAGCAGGTTTTGATCCTGTTATTCGGAGGTTCGAATCCTTCCGTCCCAGACTTATTTCATTGGTTCCTGTTTTCTGTTCTCTCCCTCTTCCTTTTTTTCTTTCGTAAAGATAAATCCAAAATTTCGTTCTACTTTTTATCATAATTTCACCATACTTATCAGAAGGGAATGTGATTACAATAGGGAAGGGATAAAGGGATATCTCTGTGGTGCAAGATGGGAATACGGATCAATTTGAGATAAGGTTCAATTTATGAAATTAGCCCATTGGATGTATGCTGGTCCTGCTCATATTGGAACTCTACGAGTAGCTAGTTCATTCAAAAATGTCCATGCCATTATGCATGCTCCTCTAGGAGATGATTATTTTAATGTAATGCGCTCTATGTTAGAACGGGAAAGAAATTTTACTCCTGCAACTGCTAGTATAGTAGATCGTCACGTACTAGCACGTGGATCTCGAAAAAGAGTTGTGGATAATATTCTTCGAAAAGATAAGGAGGAAGGTCCCGATCTGATCATATTGACACCTACATGTACCTCTAGTATCTTGCAAGAGGATTTAAAAAACTTTGTGGATAGAGCATCCATAATCTCCGATTGCAACGTCATTTTTGCGGATGTGGATCATTATCAAGTGAATGAAATTCAGGCAGCGGATAGAACTTTGGAACAGGTGGTTCGATATTATTTGGAGAAATCCTATAGACAAGAAACATTGGATCAATTCGTAACAGATGCACCTTCTGTAAATATAATTGGGATTCTTACTTTGGGCTTTCATAATCGACACGATTGTCGTGAGTTGAGACGTTTATTAAAAGATCTGGACATCAGAATTAATCAAATAATTCCTGAAGGAGGATCTGTAGAGGATTCAAAAAATTTACCAAAAGCTCGGTTCAATTTAATTCCTTATCGTGAAGTGGGCTTAATGACAGCAATGTATTTGAATAAAGAATTTGGGATGCCTTATGTATCTACAACTCCTATGGGAGCTGTAGATATGGCCGAGTGCATTCGACAGATAAAGAAATATATTGATACCTTGGCGGCTCCTATTTTATCAAGCAAAAGGGTTGATTACGAATCCTATATCGATGGACAAACTCGATTCGTTTCCCAAGCTGCTTGGTTCTCAAGATCTATCGATTGTCAGAATTTTACGGGGAAAGAAACAGTCGTTTTTGGTGATGCAACTCATGCTGCTTCAATCACTAAGATACTTGCTAGAGAGATGGGAATTCGTGTGAGTTGTACAGGTACTTATTGTAAACATGATGCAGAATGGTTCAAAGAGCAAATTAAAGATTTTTGTGATGAGATAATCATCACAGATGATCATGCTGAAGTAGGAGATATTATCGCTCGCGTGGAACCCTCTGCAATATTTGGTACTCAAATGGAACGTCATATTGGTAAACGTCTTGAGATTCCCTGTGGAGTTATTTCCGCACCAGCTCATATCCAAAATTTTTCCTTGGGATATCGACCCTTCCTGGGTTACGAAGGTACTAATCAAATAGCTGATCCAGTTTATAACTCATTCGCTCTGGGTATGGAGGATCATCTTCTAGAGATTTTTTGTGGTCATGATACGAAGGAAATAATGACTAAATCATTATCCACGGATATGAGTCCAATTTGGAATCCTGAAAGTCGACTAGAATTGAATAAAATCCCCCGTTTTGTCAGGGACGAAGTAAAGAGAAACACAGAAAAATTTGCACGACGAAAGGGCATTTTGAACGTTACTGTCGAGGTAATGCACGCAGCTAAAGAAGCATTAAGTTAAGTACCTGATCAATATCAATTCATTTATTACATTGAGTGTATTCTATACAAAAAGAGTGGATCCAATTCGATACCTATTCCTCCCATATCAATTGAGTTAATGACTATTCATAATCACGTATCAATCATGATTCGAGATCTTAAAAACATCGTCTGAAACGATGTGGTAGAAAGCAACGTGCGACTTTACATAATCGGTTTCGTGGATATGGATTATGACATCCAACATTTCATATTCGGATCAAATACCCTTGACTCAACATTATTCTTATTTTAGTATATACTCTCCAAGTCACTCTCGTTTGTTTACACGTGATTCCATACAAAGATGACGAATATTTGAATCGTTCTACCAAGGCTGTTACACATAAGCCTAGGATTTTCTCTCGATGCGTCTAACATCTCGTCCCAATACAGTGCCAATCCAACAATTCATTTATCTTTTATTCTGGATTGACAATAGTGTATTGTGTCGATATAATTCGTCCATTCACAATAGAAATAGATATCTTAGGTTCATCATTTATCAGTGATCCTATCCAATCATGATAATTCTGTCGACGGATCATTTATTCATAACCTAGATTACTTTATTCTGGAATGGTGGATCGAAATTATTCATATACATATATGAACTGATGAGTGAATTATTTGGTCATTCACATAGGTTTTTGATCCCTCCCGTTGTTATTTAACAACAACGATTGGTAAGATTCTATTTACCGGTTCATATTGAGTAACCTCGCATTCCACTTCGATCGTATATATATCCTCAATATCTATTTAAAATATGGGTTGCTAACTCAATGGTAGAGTACTCGGCTTTTAAGTGCGACTAAGGTCTTTTACACATTTGAATGAAGTAGAAAACTCGTCGATACCATCGGTAAAGTTTGGAAGACTACGACTGATCCTCGAAGTAGAATTAACGGAAAAAACAGCATGTCGTTCCAACATATGATCTTTATGATACCTGATATTATTTTTAGGATACCTGATATGATTCGATCAGGACCGGATCTAATTCAAGGAATCAAATGGGTGGGAAATGTCTATTATATACCTAGGTGGATGTATAATATGATCATCCTTTCGGATCAAATGTGATAATTGTGAATAGGATCGAATCAATTCGCGGTTAAGTCGAATGAGTCAATGGAGAAAGCTATATGACTTGAATCATAAGTAGACCCAGAGAAACGAGCTTCTGTTCCTCGTTCCAATTAAACGAGCGAGGAATTCCCTTTACTGATCAGAAGTTAAGAGCATTTTAGTACCCGATATCGGGAGGTTTTCCCTGAGTAGATCAGGGATTTATACACTCACAATGAGTCCTAAGTACTCGAGTACAGATGTGTAAGATAAATAGTGTACTGACCAGGTTTATTTATTCCATGAGTCAGGAGAGCGATCGGTTGCCAGGATAAAAGATTTTCGTTCTTCCTCATGACGAACGAGATCCTTGGGTAGTAAATCTGCTGAATAGAAGATAGAATCTTTATATCATCTATCTTTTTCCTATCTTGTCCCGACTAGATCGCACCATGTATTGTATTATCTCAGAATTTAAGAGGTTATTCTCATGAACGAGGGCCAGGTTTGAAAATGGATGAGTTCCATAGATACGGAAAGGAAGATAGCTCTTGGCAACAATGCTTTTTATATCCACTCTTTTTTCAGGAAGATCTTTACGCAATTTCTCATGATCATTATTTGGATGGATCGAGTTCCTCCGAACCGATGGAACATTTAAGTTCCAATGATCAGTTCAGTTTCCTAACTGTAAAACGTTTGATTGGTCAAATACGTCAACAGAATCATTCAATTGTTTTATTCGTGAATTGTGATCCAAATCCATTAGTTGATCGCAAGAAGAGTTCCTATTCTGAATCGGTACTAGAAGGACTGACATTGGTCCTGGAAGTTCCGTTCTCTATACGGTCAAAATATTCTGTGGAAGGGATGAATGAATGGAAGAGTTTCCGGTCGATCCATTCAATATTTCCCTTCTTGGAGGATAAATTCCCGCATTCAAATTATGTATCAGATACACGAATACCCTATTCTATTCATCCAGAAATTTTGGTTCGAACCTTTCGTCGCTGGATCGGAGATGCTCCCTCCTTGCACCCATTACGATCTATTCTCTATGAATATCGAAATAGTTCAGAGAGTTTACAAAGATCGATTATTGTCGTCCCGAAAGTAAATACGAGATTCTTCCTGTTCCTGTGGAATAATTATGTCTATGAATGCGAATCCATTTTAGTTTCCCTTCTTAAACGATCCTCTCATTCACGATCGTTATCTCATGGCTCTTTCCCTCAGCGAACTCATTTTCATCGAAAAATAAAAAATATTTTTCTATTTTCTCGTCGAAATTCATTTCAAAGTATCTGGTCGTTGAAGGATCCTAACATTCACTATGTTAGATATGGAGAAAGATCTATTATAGCTATAAAGGGTACTCATCTCCTAGTGAAAAAATATAGATATTATCTTCCAATTTTTCGGCAATGTTATTTCCATCTTTGGAACGAACCATATAGGGTATGTTCTCATCAATTATCCAAGAATTGTTCTTCTTCTTTAGGTTATTTTCTGAGGGTTCGGATGAAACCTCTTTTGGTCAAGACTAAAATGCTAGATGAGTTATTCATTGCCGATCTTATTACCGATGAATTTGATCCAATAGTTCCGATTGTACCAATAATTGGATTATTGTCTAGAGAAAAATTCTGTGATATATCAGGGCGGCCAATTAGTAAATTGTCTTGGACCAGTCTAACAGATGATGATATCCTGGATCGATTCGATCGAATTTGGAGAAATCTTTTTCATTACTACAGTGGATCCTTTGGTCGAGATGGTTTATATCGTATAAAGTATATACTTTCATTATCATGTGCTAAAACTTTAGCCTGTAAACATAAAAGTACGATACGTGTAGTTCGGAAGGAATTAGGTCCAGAACTCTTTAAAAAATCGTTTTCAAAAGAACGAGAATTGGATTCTCCGCCTTTTTCATCAAAAGCGGCGGCCCGTTCACAGAGAGAACGAATTTGGCATTCAGATATTCCCCAGATAAATCCCCTAGCCCATTCCTGGCAAAAGATACAGGATCTGAAAATAGAAAACTTATTTGACCAATGAAATGCTCTTTGAGTCATTGCCTCGATTCAGAATCATTTTTATTTTCCCATCCGAGAACTAAAATGATTAGGAAATAGATACATTACATGGGGAAAGCCGTGTGCGATGAGAATTGCAAGCACGGTTTGGGGAGAGATTTCTCGCTCTTACTGATACTGAAGGAGCAGATAATCCACTCCATCCGACGAGCTCCGGGTTCGAGTCCCGGGCAACCCGGATCAAATTTCTGATAGGGACCTCTGTCCACTTATTCTGGTTCTGGATCCAATCAAGTTCCTTTTCCTATTTGTTCCTATTCACAGGTAACGAACTATCGCACTATGGGTTCTCCGGAAAGGTGATGAAGAATTAATATCCCACTCATATTAATTTATTCAGAATTCGGTTCCAGAATCGCATTGCACTTCGTTATAGCGAACAACAAAATTTTTATCTTCACTGCCTATCCGTTCTCATTACAACGGATCTTCCATTCCTGTAACCAGGAATGGAAGAATTTGATGGAGTATCTAACCACAGATAGATCTATAGAGTGTGTAATATATGCGCAAAAATAGAGAGTCTATCTCAAATACTATATTCTATCCCGGATATTAGTTGACATTGATACATGGATCATATTATACTGTCAAATAACAAGCCTTATGCTTGGGAGCCTCTGATGATTTTATAAACGAAGTTCTGACCATGACCGCAATTATAGAAAGACGCGAAAGCGCAAATTTATGGGGTCGCTTCTGCGACTGGATCACTAGCACCGAAAACCGTCTTTACATTGGATGGTTCGGTGTTTTGATGATCCCTACCCTATTGACCGCAACCTCTGTATTCATTATTGCTTTCATCGCAGCTCCTCCGGTAGATATTGATGGTATTCGTGAGCCCGTTTCCGGTTCTCTTCTTTATGGAAACAATATTATCTCCGGTGCCATTATTCCTACCTCTGCAGCTATCGGTTTGCACTTCTATCCCATCTGGGAAGCAGCTTCCGTCGATGAATGGCTATACAACGGGGGTCCTTACGAGCTAATCGTTCTACACTTCCTACTTGGTGTAGCTTGCTATATGGGTCGTGAGTGGGAGCTTAGCTTCCGTCTAGGTATGCGTCCTTGGATTGCTGTTGCATACTCAGCTCCTGTTGCAGCTGCTACTGCCGTTTTCTTGATCTACCCTATTGGTCAAGGAAGCTTCTCTGACGGTATGCCTCTAGGAATCTCTGGTACTTTCAATTTCATGATTGTATTCCAGGCTGAGCACAATATCCTTATGCATCCATTCCACATGTTGGGTGTAGCTGGTGTATTCGGCGGCTCTCTATTCAGTGCTATGCATGGTTCTTTGGTAACTTCTAGTTTGATCAGGGAAACTACTGAGAATCAGTCCGCAAATGCAGGTTACAAATTTGGTCAGGAGGAAGAAACCTACAATATTGTGGCTGCTCACGGTTATTTCGGCCGATTGATCTTCCAGTATGCTAGTTTCAACAACTCCCGTTCTTTACATTTCTTCTTAGCTGCTTGGCCCGTAGCAGGTATCTGGTTTACCGCTCTAGGCATAAGCACTATGGCTTTCAACCTAAATGGATTCAATTTCAACCAATCTGTAGTTGACAGTCAAGGTCGTGTAATTAACACTTGGGCCGATATCATTAATCGTGCTAACCTAGGTATGGAAGTTATGCACGAACGTAATGCTCATAACTTTCCTCTGGATCTAGCTGCTGTTGAATCTATTTCAATAGGTGGATAA